AGAACGTGATCCGGTAAATCGCATTGAGGACTATTTTCATTAAGTTCACGGAAAACTTGTTTAGTGGCCATGGCCATAGCTTGCGTAAGTTTGTGTTTAGCGTTTTCTAGCAACTGTGGCTCATCTTTGCAAGCTAAAACAATTTCATCGTGTACCAATAATAGCACGTTATCGAATAAATCTGAGTGTTTCTTTAACTGTTCTAATGATCTATAAAGAATATCCACACAAGAGCTTTGAATCGGATGATTTATACACGCATTACGTAGATGATCAAAATTTCCAGCCGGAACATATTTTCTTAATTCATAGGTTGGCCAAAAACGCGCTCTACCTAGAGCACTCTCTGCGTAGCCTAAACGGAGCGTTGACGCATGCTGTATATCTGACCACTGGCTAACGCCTGGGTACGTTTTAAACCAATTTTCATGGTATTGTTTGGCCTGTTCTCTGGTGATATCTATACCCCAGCCAAATTTTAAGTTTTCATAAAGACCGTTTTCGGTTGCACCATAAGCAAGACCAAAATTCACAGCTTTGGCGGTCATACGCTCAGCACTCTTTTTATTTAATTGTTTGTCAGGAAACAAAGCTTGAGCTGTGGCTAGATGTAGGTCCGCATCTTCATTTTTAAAAACCTCCAAAAACTTTGCATCTTTACTGCATTCAGCAATTAATCTAAGTTCTATAGTGCTTAAATCACCAATCACAAGCTTATAATTCGGGGGTGCGGTCACCATAGGTCGCATTTTCTTATCCATTGTTTGGATGGCTAGTTTCGTGGATACAATGCGACCTGTATATGTTTTAAAGGCATTCCAAAAGCAGTGGATTTTATCTGAATACGTGTGGAATTGTTTGAATTTTTTTTGCATACCGTGTATCTCTTTTAAATGCTCGTAATCTTTTAAAAAATCCAACTGAGCGTCCGCTTGTTTACTATTATTATCCATCAAATCATTTTTGATTTTTGTTAATTCTTTTTGATTAAAATTATTGTTTGGTAATTCTTGGCATGCAAACAGACCTTTAAACAAAGAACGAGTATCTGGTGTGATTTTTTGCTGTTTTAAAAAATCAAATAAAGAGCCCTCTTGGCGATCGTACCATTTTAGGTACTTTTTCTTATTCGCTGCAGAAAACCAACTTTCCAGTATATTTGGTTGAATATACTTTTCTACAAACCATTTATACTGTTGCTCGCATTCCAACTGCAATTCTGAACTTTGTTGTTTATACGTATCTATATCTACATTTATACCTTGTAGCGACATTTTCACAAATAATATTAAAAACTGAGATTCATTGTTTGTATAGCAGTCTGAAATGCGATCCGTCATTTTACGCGTTAAGCACTCACTAAATTGATGCAAATAAATCACATCAAATATCATATATTTGATCAGATTCTCTCTGCCTTTGTGTATCTCTAACGCATACCAGTCCACGAAGCCTTCGGCTTTTGTGGATGTTTTAAAATCATCGTGAAGCCCTTTTTCTAGTTCTATATTCAGGTGTTTTTTTATACTGTTCTCTAAAGACAGGCTTGTTTTTAGACCATTTTCCATATATTTACACATCAGATAAGTGTCTAATGTTTTACCTGGCTTACACATATTCGCTATTGAAGATAGCGAATACTCAAAAGGAGCCTCTTGAAATATCTTGAAAATACCTATCAGGTCAAACGCCAAATTATGACCTATAATTTGTGTCACATGCAGTGCATCCCAAAAAGCTTTAAAGAATTTCATCCATTTAGCATTGTTCGTGCCTTGCATACTTTCTAAAATCTCAGGTATATTATACAACACAAATACGTGTTGGTCTTGCGGTTTGCTTCCTTCGTTTGCCGAAGGAATGCAAAATTGAATACTAAAAACCATATCGTTTCGAATCAGGTCCACGCCCGTGGTCTCTATATCCAAGCCCATCCAAGAAGGTTCACGCAAACGATTACACGCCATTAAGTTAGGCGGATTGTCCGCATTATAAACCGTCACCTGTGTCGCACCTATACAGCTGTTTTCGTCGCGGGTGACCTCCGCTTTTATACCTGATATAGAGATTTCATCTAACTTTGCTGTTTTTTTTGCTTGTGCTGAGATTTGGGACTCACCCGAGGCTAGGAACTCACCTATTGGCGGCGCTATTTTCGGCGCTATTGGCGCTATTTTCGGCGCTATTGGCGCTGCTGTGATCACTTGTTTGTTATTATTGAGCAATGTTTGTTGGGGTTTGGTCGGTATAGTTAAATTAGGTTCATCTTTGAACGAGCGCAGGCGAATATTCACTAAGGAAAGCACACGTGCTGTTTTATTTTTATTATTTTTATGGGGGTATCTTTCGCGTTCAATTGTCACACGGTTTTGGTAAAGGTGACCTACATAATACATTAAATCTTCCTTGAACTCGGTTTTTGATATATCGCGATCTTCCCCACTGTCTTCTAAATAATTCATAAAAACAGTGTATACAGCCGTTTTGTCTGTATTTGAGTTTCTATATAAAGGTACACTTTCACCCGGCGCTTCTACAAAACAATCTTGTAAAAACTCTACGATTCTTAGGTTGTTTTTTGCTTTTAAAATTTTCTGGTAGCAGCTTACTAATTGGTGGTTATTCCGGAATTTGTACATTTCCTTTTTTATTAGTTGTTTTTTATCTTTAAACAAGGTGTTCATGGCCACCATGAAATTTATAAATTCGCTGTCGGGTATACCCTCTAATACATCTGTGCTATTTTGTTTTGCAAATGTTTTTAGTTTTTAAGAATACTTTCCTATGTTTTACTTCCTCCGTAGGTTTTTATTCTTAGAAACTAAAAAAAAATTACAAATAATACTCGAAATACCACAAAAACCGGTCATTCCCTTATATTTCTTTTTTAGTTTTATAATGGTGATTTTTTTTCCTTGCTCCCGGGTTACTTGAAAAAGGCGTATTTGCGTCCAAATATACGATAATTTCAAAAAACAACGAATCGAATCGTTTGCAGTAAACGATCTTTGTTTTTTTTATACTTAGGTTATTGGACTTTTGTGGACGCAAACTGGTGCTTTTTGGACTTTTTTATAGGTTATTGGACTTTTTTATAGGTTATTGGACTTTTTTATAAAACACAAAAATGCCACAATTACCAAAATTTCTTTGCATTAGGGCGGTATTGCCAGTATTATATGTATGTAGATTAATGACATACCATGTCAAATACAATTTTTTTTATATAAATATGTCAAACAATTATAACTCCATACCCCTAGACTTACAAAAAGATGATTTGATAGAGATCCGTGCTTCTTATAGAATACCACGCCGTAGAGCTTCAGGTAAAATAGATCGAATTACCAAAAATTTAGATTTTCTTTTCCAGGTTCTAGAGTGGGGAAACAGATTATCTTTACAAACTTTTTATGATGGCATTTTTCCCTATTTAAGGAATTTGGGGATATGGCGGAATTGGTAGACGCTGCGGACTTAAGTTTTGAGCTTTTTTTAAGAAGATTAAAAAAATGTATAAACCCTAAATCGAGGAAACCTTTTAGATAACCACGAGCTAGTAGAAATACGAGTGTAGAGACTTTACAGGTTAAACCTAAAAAATTAGTCAATAATTTTGGTAAAGAGAAAGTCCAGCTTTCTTAATTCAATAAGTCTAAAATACTTATTTTTTTAGAGAAATTCGAAAATCCGTTGATTTTAAACAATCGTGAGGGTTCAAGTCCCTCTATCCCCAGAGGCATCTTTTGGAATGGAACCCCTACCACCAGAACCTACCAAGGGTCGATGCCCGAGTGGTTAAAGGGGACGGATTGTAAATCCGTTGGTATTTACCTTCGCTGGTTCAAATCCAGTTCGACCCAAAGAGGCAGGGAAAGTTGAGGCGTCACGCACTAATTTGAGTTATATGACGGTACAAGAGGTTTTATTAAAAATAGAATCTTTTTTTACGCATACATTACTGCTTGATGAATCTCATAAAATTCGATATGTACCACTGGCAAAGATGAATAGGGATAAGGCTCTGTACAATAAAAATCAATTTACACTTGCCTCTTATTACCGGGGTTTACGTACCATAAAAAGACGAAAAAGAAAAAAATTGATTAAAGAGGCTAAGAAACCAAAAGAAATAAAAAATGGCACGAATGGAACCACTATATCGACCAGTAAATAAAAAAAATAAATTATTTTTGAGAAATAATAAAAAAATTAAATTATAAAAAATTAAATAATTTTTGAGAAATAATAAAAAATTAAATAATTTTTGAAAAATAATAAAATAAAATACAATTATAAAAAATAAAAATGTATAAAAAAATTAGGCTTATATATATTAAAAATGGTAATCTCTTAAATCTATGGAAACATTTTTTATTTAGCAAAAAAAAATATAGTACTGAATATTTTTTATTAAATTGTAGGATAAAAAAGATTATAGAACCAGCTATTAAATATAAAAGCAATAATTGGAAATTATCATATGTTTTATACATTTTGTATTTTTTTCAAAAGAAAGAGTCAAAAAAATTTGTAAATTTTTTTTCAGAATCAAGACTAGATAATCTAAAAAAATCTTCGCAAAGAGCTGAATGTGATGAAAATCGCTTAATGAGTTCTTTAAGAAATCATCAGATATTTTTTTCTTTTTTATTAATTCATAATAAAAAAAAAAAAATACGATTCCAATGGGTTTTTTTAGGAAATTTACCATTAATGACGAAACGAGGGCATTTTATTATAAATGGCGCCCCTCGTGTTATCGTTAACCAAATTATTCGAGCAGCGGGTGTTTATTATCAACAACAAGTAAATAAAGTTATAAAAAAGGGTCAAAAGCAAATTTATCGGACATTTTATGTAGATATTATTTCTTATCGTGGTGTGTGGCTTAGATTTGAATTAGATAAAAAAAGACAAATTTGGGTTTGTATGAAGAAAACACCGAAAATGCCAATTTTTGTATTTTTAAAATTTATGGGTTTCTCTAAAAAAAATATTTTATCGAATGTACGAAATATTCAACCCAATTTTTTCAAAAACACAAAAATGCATACTCGAAATTTTTTATTTTATCTAACTCAAAATTTTCAATTAGAAAAAACTTTTAATCATACATTTACTTATCGAAAATTTCTCAACCCACAAATTTATGATTTAGGAATTATGGGTCGAAAACGTTTAAATTCTAAATTAGGATTAAGAACTAAAAAAACGATTTTAACTCCATCTGATTTTTTAAAAATTACCTATCGATTATTAGATTTGACGAATCATCAAGATGTGGTGGATGATATCGATAATTTAGGTAATCGACGAATTCGGACCGTTGGTGAATTATTAAAAATACAATTTTTTCAAGCCACTTTTAGACTGAATAAGATTTTAGAAGAAAAAATAAAGAAAACGGAATCTATGGATTCGATTTTTACGACAAGACCTATGAATAGCGTTCTTCGTGAGTTTTTTGGATCGTGTCAACTTTCTCAATTTTTGGATCAAACGAATCCACTTTCGGAGTTAACTCATAAACGTCGTATAAGTTGTTTAGGGCCTAATGGAATTCAACGAGAAACGGCTGGAATGGATATAAGAGGAATACATTCAACATATTTTGGTCGAATATGCCCTATAGAAACTCCAGAAGGGCAAAATGCCGGTTTAGTTAATTCTTTAACAATTTTTTCAACAAAAAATGCTGATGGATTTTTGGAATCTATTTTTTATAAAATTTATAAAGGACAAATACAAAAACAATTAGAGCCTCTATGTAACAAACCGCCCCTTTCAACCTTAAAAAAGTTGGTGTTTTTTCAACAACGTTCACCACCATTCGGGAATTTACCAAAAATGTTTTCTATTCAAAAGGATTCGGGTCGCTCCCCACGACCATTTTGGTTCCACTTCCCGAGTCGATCGGAGCTCCGTGCGAAAAGCTACGTGATCATGGCCGTATCCGCGCACAGTTGTCGTCATACTGCCATTAAAACCTTAAAAGTAGAGTTTTTTTCACAACGGTCACCACACTCGGAATTTACAAAAAATGTCTCTATTTTAAATGATCGTGTCGCTCCCACGAGCATTTTGGTCCAACTCCCGAGTCGATCGGAGCTCTGTGCGAAAAGTAAGTTGATCATGGCCGTATCCGCGCACAGTTGTCGTCAAATGGGCGCGAAAATAAAAAAAACGAACAAGTCGACCAAATCAAAAATCCTTAAAAGCCAAAAGTTGTCATTTCATCCCACATTAGCACAAGTCCAAAAAAAATTTAAATCCGAGCCCTGTGTGCCAAGTTATCGCCTTAAGAGCGCCACGAAGAAAAAAAAAAAGAGTTTTTTTCATAACGGTCAACACATTTGGAATTTAAGAAGGATGTCTGTATTTAAAATGATCGTGTCGCTCCCACGAGCATTTTGTTCCATCTCCCGAGTCGATCGGAGCTCTGTGTGGGAAGTTAGCGAATGGTGGCCGTATCCGCGCTGTATCCGCGCCGTATCCGCGCCGTATCTGCGCCGTATCCGCGCACAGTTGTCGTCAAATGGGCGCGAAAATAAAAAAAACGAACCAGTCGACCAAATCAAAAATCCTTTAAAGCGAAAAGTTGTCATTTCATCCCACATTAGCACAAGTCCAAAAAAAATTTTCATCCGAGCCCTGTGTGCCAAGTTATCGCCTCAAGAGCGCCACGAAGAAAAAAAAAAAGAGTTTTTTTCACAACGGTCAACACACTTGGAATTTAAGAAGGATGTCTGTATTAAAAATGATCGTGTCGCTCCCACGAGCATTTTGGTCCATCTCCCGAGTCGATCGGAGCTCTGTGTAAAAAGTTTGCGAATGGTGGCCGTATCCGCGCCGTATCCGCGCCGTATCCGTGCCGTATCCGCGCCGTATCTGCGCCGTATCCGCGCACAGTTGGTCGTCAATGGGCGCGNAAATATAAAAACGAACCAGTCGACCAAATCACAAAGCCTTAAAAGCGAACAGTTGTCATTTCATCCCACATTAGCACAAGTCCAAAAAAAATTTCAATCCGAGCCCTGTGTGCCAAGTTATCGCCTTGAGAGCGTCGCGAACAAAAAAAAAAGAGTTTTTTCTCATAACGGTCACCACACTCGGAAATTATTAAGGATGTCTGTATTTAAAATGATCGCGTCGCTTCCACGAGCATTTTGGTCCAACTCCCGAGTCGATCGGAGCTCAGTGGGAAAAGTTAGCGAATGGTGGCCGTATCCGCGCCGTATCCGCGCACAGTTGTCGTCAAATGGGCGCGAAAATAGATTAAACGAACAAGTCGACCAAATCAAAAATCCTTTAAAGCCAAAAGTTGTCAATTCATCCCACATTAGCACAAGTCCGAAAAAAATTTCAATCCGAGCCCTGTGTGCCAAGTTATCGCCTTTAAAGCGCCGCGAAGAAGAAAATAAGAGTTTGTTTCCAAAACGGTCACCACACTCGGAATTTATAAAGGATGTCTGTATTTTAAATGATCGCGTCGCTTCCACGAGCATTTTGGTCCAACTCCCGAGTCGATCGGAGCTCAGTGTGTTAAGTTACCGAATGGTGGCCGTATCCGCGCCGTATCCGCGCACAGTGGTCGTCAAATGGGCGCGAAAATTAAAAAAACGAACAAGTTCGACAAATCAAAAATCTTTAAAAGCCGAAAGTTGTCATTTCATCCCACATTACCACAAGTCCAAAAAAAATTTCAATCCGAGCCCTGTGTGCCAAGTTATCGCTTTAAGAGGGCCGCGAAGAAAAAAAATAGAGTTTTTTTCCATAACTTTCACCGCAATCGGAATTTATGTAGGATGTCTGTATTTAAAATGTTCGTGTCGCTCCCACGAGCATTTTGGTCCAGCTCCCGAGTCGATCGGAGCTCTGTGTGAAAGTTTGCAAACGGTGGCCGTATCCGCGCCGTATCCGCGCCAAGTTGTCGTCAAATGGGCGCGAAAATTAAAAAAACGAACAAGTCGACCGAATCAAAAATCTTTAAAAGCCAGAAGTTGTCATTTCATCCCACATCAGCACAAGTCCAAAAAAAATTTCAATCCGAGCCCCGTGTGCCAAGTTATCGCTTTAAGAGGGCCGCGAAGAAAAAAAATAGAGTTTTTTTCCATAACTTTCACCGCAATCGGAATTTATGAAGGATGTCTGTATTTAAAATGTTCCCATGCATCAGGGTCATATTTCCACACGGCCTCCCATGCAAGTATTGGCTCTCCGTTAACGTTTCACTCCTAACGTCAAATGGGCGCGAAAATAAAAAAAACGAACCAGTCGACCAAATCAAAAATCCTTAAAAGCGAAAAGTTGTCATTTCATCCCACATTAGCACAAGTCCAAAAAAAATTTTCATCCGAGCCCTGTGTGCCAAGTTATCGCCTCAAGAGCGCCACGAAGAAAAAAAAAAAGAGTTTTTTTCATAACGGTCAACACACTTGGAATTTATGAAGGATGTCTGTATTTAAAATGATCGTGTCGCTCCCACGAGCATTTTGGTCCATCTCCCGAGTCGATCGGAGCTCTGTGTAAAAAGTTAGCGAATGGTGGCCGTATCCGCGCCGTATCCGCGCCGTATCCGTGCCGTATCCGCGCCGTATCTGCGCCGTATCCGCGCACAGTTGGTCGTCAATGGGCGCGNAAATATAAAAACGAACCAGTCGACCAAATCACAAAGCCTTAAAAGCGAACAGTTGTCATTTCATCCCACATTAGCACAAGTCCAAAAAAAATTTCAATCCGAGCCCTGTGTGCCAAGTTATCGCCTTGAGAGCGTCGCGAACAAAAAAAAAAGAGTTTTTTCTCATAACGGTCACCACACTCGGAAATTATAAAGGATGTCTGTATTTAAAATGATCGCGTCGCTTCCACGAGCATTTTGGTCCAACTCCCGAGTCGATCGGAGCTCAGTGTGAAAAGTTAGCGAATGGTGGCCGTATCCGCGCCGTATCCGCGCACAGTTGTCGTCAAATGGGCGCGAAAATAGATAAAACGAACAAGTCGACCAAATCAAAAATCCTTAAAAGCCAAAAGTTGTCAATTCATCCCACATTAGCACAAGTCCGAAAAAAATTTCAATCCGAGCCCTGTGTGCCAAGTTATCGCCTTAAAAGCGCCGCGAAGAAGAAAATAAGAGTTTGTTTCCATAACGGTCACCACACTCGGAATTTATAAAGGATGTCTGTATTTAAAATGATCGCGTCGCTTCCACGAGCATTTTGGTCCAACTCCCGAGTCGATCGGAGCTCAGTGTGAAAAGTTAGCGAATGGTGGCCGTATCCGCGCCGTATCCGCGCACAGTGGTCGTCAAATGGGCGCGAAAATAAAAAAAACGAACAAGTTCGACAAATCAAAAATCTTTAAAAGCCGAAAGTTGTCATTTCATCCCACATTAGCACAAGTCCAAAAAAAATTTCAATCCGAGCCCTGTGTGCCAAGTTATCGCTTTAAGAGGGCCGCGAAGAAAAAAAATAGAGTTTTTTTCCATAACTTTCACCGCAATCGGAATTTATGAAGGATGTCTGTATTTAAAATGATCGTGTCGCTCCCACGAGCATTTTGGTCCAGCTCCCGAGTCGATCGGAGCTCTGTGTGAAAGTTAGCAAACGGTGGCCGTATCCGCGCCGTATCCGCGCCAAGTTGTCGTCAAATGGGCGCGAAAATAAAAAAAACGAACAAGTCGACCGAATCAAAAATCTTTAAAAGCCAGAAGTTGTCATTTCATCCCACATCAGCACAAGTCCAAAAAAAATTTCAATCCGAGCCCCGTGTGCCAAGTTATCGCTTTAAGAGGGCCGCGAAGAAAAAAAATAGAGTTTTTTTCCATAACTTTCACCGCAATCGGAATTTATGAAGGATGTCTGTATTTAAAATGATCCCATGCATCAGGGTCATAATTCCACACGGCCTCCCATGCAAGTATTGGCTCTCCGTAAACGTTTCACTCCTAAGTTCGAGATGGATTAAGGTGGTACCTTGCAAACATGAATATGCGAATTGAAATAAAAAAAACGAACAAGTCGACCGAATCAAAAATCTTTAAAAGCCAAAAGTTGTCATTTCATCCCACATTAGCACAAGTCCAAAAAAAATTTCAATCCGAGCCCCGTGTGCCAAGTTATCGCTTTAAGAGGGCCGCGAAGAAAAAAAATAGAGTTTTTTTCCATAACTTTCACCGCAATCGGAATTTATGAAGGATGTCTGTATTTAAAATGATCGTGTCGCTCCCACGAGCATTTTGGTCCAGCTCCCGAGTCGATCGGAGCTCCGAGTGAAAAGTTAGCAAACGGTGGCCGTATCCGCGCCGTATCCGCGCCAAGTTGTCGTCAAATGGGCGCGAAAATAAAAAAAACGAACAAGTCGACCGAATCAAAAATCCTTAAAAGCCAAAAGTTGTCATTTCATCCCACATTAGCACAAGTCCAAAAGAAATTGCAATCCGATCCCCGTGTGCCAAGTTATCGCCTTCGGAGCGCCGCGAAAAAAAAAAAAAAAAAAAAAAAAAAAATATTTTTTTCCATAACTTTTACCGCACTCGGAATTTGAAAAGGATGTCTGTATTTAAAATGATCGTGTCGCTCCCCTGAACATTTTGGTCCATCTCCCGAGTCGATCGGAGCTCTGTGTGGAAAGTTAGCGAATGGTGGATGTATTCGCGCCGTATCCGCGCCGTATCCGCGCCAAATTGGCGCGAAAATAAAAACAACGGACAAGTCGACTAAATCAAAAATCCTTAAAAGCCAAAAGTTGTCATTTCATCCCACATCAGCAAAAGTTCAAAAAAAAATTGAATCGGAACCCCGTGAGCAAAGTTATCGCTCCAAGGAAAAAAAGAATAAAAAAAAGTGTTTATTGCCATAACGGTCACCACACTCGGAATTTGAAAAGGATGTCTGTATTTAAAATGATCGTGTCGCTCCCCTGAACATTTTGATTCATCTCCCGAGTCGATCGGAGGTTTTGTGTGGGAAGGTTAGCGAATCGTGGCTGTATCCGCGCCGTATCGGCGCCGTATCCGCGCCAAAATGGCGCGAAAATAAAAAAAAACCGACAAGTCGAATAAATCAAAAATCCCTAAAAGCCAAAAGTTGTCATCTCATCCCACATCAGCAAAAGTTCAAAAAAAAATTGAATCGGAACCCCCGTGCGCAAAGTTATCGCTTTAAGGAAAAAAAATAAATAATAAAAAAGTGTTTATTGCCATAACGGTCACCACACTCGGAATTTGAGAAGGATGTCTGTATTTAAAATGATCGTGTCGCTCCCCTGAACATTTTGGTCCAACTCCCGAGTCGATCGGAGCTCTGTGTGGAAAGTTAGCGAATGGTGGCTGTATCCGCGCCGTATCCGCGCCGTATCCGCGCCAAGTTGGCGCCAAATTGGCGCGAAAATAAAAAAAACGGACAAGTCGACTAAATCAAAAATCCTTAAAAGCCAAAAGTTGTCATTTCATCCCACATCAGCAAAAGTTCAAAAAAAAATTGAATCGGAGCCCCGTGGGCAAAGTTATCGCTCTAAGGAAAAAAATAAAAAAAAATAAAAGTGTTTATTGCCATAACGGTCACCACACTCGGAATTTGAAAAGGATGTCTGTATTTAAAATGATCGTGTCGCTCCCTTGAACATTTTGGTTCAACTCCCGAGTCGATCGGAGCTCTGTGTGGAAAGTTAGCGAATGGTGGCTGTATCCGCGCCGTATCCGCGCCGTATCCGCGCCAAATTGGCGCGAAAATAAAAAAAACGGACAAGTCGACTAAATCAAAAATCCTTAAAAGCCAAAAGTTGTCATTTCATCCCACACCAGCAAAAGTTCAAAAAAAATTTGAATCGGAGCCCCGTGGGCAAAGTTATCGCTCTAAGGAAAAAAAATAAAAAAATAAAAGTGTTTATTGCCATAACGGTCACCACACTCGGAATTTGAAAAGGATGTCTGTATTTAAAATGATCGTGTCGCTCCCCTGAACATTTTGGTCCAACTCCCGAGTCGATCGGAGCTCTGTGTGGAAAGTTAGCGAATGGTGGCTGAATCCGCGCCGTATCCGCGCCGTATCTATCCGCGCCAAATTGGCGCGAAAATAAAAAAAACGGACAAGTCGACTAAATCAAAAATCCTTAAAAGCCAAAAGTTGTCATTTCATCCCACATCAGCAAAAGTTCAAAAAAAAATTGAATCGGAGCCCCGTGGGCAAAGTTATCGCTCTAAGGGAAAAAAAAAAAAAAAGCGTTTTCTTCCCTAACGATCAACACACTCGGAATCTATGAAGGAGGTCTGTATTTAAAATGATCGTGTCGCTCCCCTGAACATTTTGGTCCATCTCCCGAGTCGATCGGAGCTCTGAGTGGAAAGTTAGCGAATGGTGGCCGTATCCGCACCGTATCCGCGCTGTATCCGCGCCAAGTTGGCGCCAAATTGGCGCGAAAATAAAAAAAACGGACAAGTCGACTAAATCAAAAATCCTTAAAAGCCAAAAGTTGTCATTTCATCCCACATCAGCAAAAGTTCAAAAAAAAATTGAATCGGAGCCCCGTGGGCAAAGTTATCGCTCTAAGGGAAAAAAAAAAAAAAAGCGTTTTCTTCCCTAACGATCAACACACTCGGAATCTATGAAGGAGGTCTGTATTTAAAATGATCGTGTCGCTCCCCTGAACATTTTGGTCCGACTCCCACGTCGATCGGAGCTCCGTGTGGAAAGTTAGCGAATGGTGGCCGTATCCAGGCCGTATCCGCGCCAAATTGGCGCGAAAATAAAAAAAACGGACAAGTCGACTAAATCAAAAATCCTTAAAAGCCAAAAGTTGTCATTTCATCCCACATCAGCAAAAGTTCAAAAAAAAATTGAATCGGAGCCCCGTGGGCAAAGTTATCGCTCTAAGGGAAAAAAAAAAAAAAAGCGTTTTCTTCCCTAACGATCAACACACTCGGAATCTATGAAGGAGGTCTGTATTTAAAATGATCGTGTCGCTCCCCTGAACATTTTGGTCCATCTCCCGAGTCGATCGGAGCTCTGAGTGGAAAGTTAGCGAATGGTGGCCGTATCCGCGCCGTATCCGCGCCAAGTTGGCGCCAAATTGGCGCGAAAATAAAAAAAACGGACAAGTCGACTAAATCAAAAATCCTTAAAAGCCAAAAGTTGTCATTTCATCCCACATCAGCAAAAGTTCAAAAAAAATTTGAATCGGAGCCCCGTGGGCAAAGTTATCGCTCTAAGGAAAAAACTAAAAAAAAACTAAAAGTGTTTATTGCCATAACGGTCACCACACTCGGAATTTGAGAAGGATGTCTGTATTTAAAATGATCGTGTCGCTCCCCTGAACATTTTGGTCCAACTCCCGAGTCGATCGGAGCTCTGTGTGGAAAGTTAGCGAATGGTGGCTGTATCCGCGCCGTATCCGCGCCGTATCCGCGCCAAGTTGGCGCCAAATTGGCGCGAAAATAAAAAAAACGGACAAGTCGACTAAATCAAAAATCCTTAAAAGCCAAAAGTTGTCATTTCATCCCACATCAGCAAAAGTTCAAGAAAAATTTGAATCGGAGCCCCGTGGGCAAAGTTATCGCTCTAAGGAAAAAAATAAAAAAAAATAAAAGTGTTTATTGCCATAACGGTCACCACACTCGGAATTTCGAAAGGATGTCTGTATTTAAAATGATCGTGTCGCTCCCCTGAACATTTTGGTCCAGCTCCCGAGTCGATCGGAGCTCTGTGTGGAAAGTTAGCGAATGGTGGCTGTATCCGCGCCGTATCCGCGCGGTATCAGCGCCGAGTTGGCGCCAAATTGGCGCGAAAATAAAAAAAACGGACAAGTCGACTAAATCAAAAATCCTTAAAAGCCAAAAATTGTCATTTCATCCCACATCAGCAAAAGTTCAAAAAAAAAATTGAATCGGAGCTCCGTGGGCAAAGTTATCGCTCTAAGGAAAAAAAAATAAAAAAAGTGTTTATTGTCATAACGGTCGCCACACTCGGAATTTGAAAAGGATGTCTGTATTTAAAATGATCGTGTCGCTCCCCTGAACATTTTGGTCCATCTCCCGAGTCGATCGGAGCTCTGTGTGGAAAGTTAGCAAATGGTGGATGTATTCGCGCCGTATCCGCGCCGTATCCGCGCCAAATTGGCGCGAAAATAAAAAAAACGGACAGGTCGACTAAATCAAAAATCCTTAAAAGCCAAAAATTGTCATTTCATCCCACATCAGCAAAAGTTCAAAAAAAAATTGAATCGGAGCTCCGTGGGCAAAGTTATCGCTCTAAGGAAAAAAAAATAAAAATAAAACGAAAGTGTTTATTGTCATAACGGTCACCACACTCGGAATTTGAAAAGGATGTCTGTATTTAAAATAATCGTGTCGCTCCCCTGAACATTTTGGTCCATCTCCCGAGTCGATCGGAGCTCTGTGTGGAAAGTTAGCGAATGGTGGATGTATTCGCGCCGTATCCGCGCCGTATCCGCGCCAAATTGGCGCGAAAATAAAAAAAACGGACAAGTCGACTAAATCAAAAATCCTTAAAAGCCAAAAATTGTCATTTCATCCCACATCAGCAAAAGTTCAAAAAAAATTTCAATCCGAGATGCGTGCCAAGTTATCGCCTTAAGATCGTCGCGAACAAAAAAAAAAGAATTTTTTTCCATAACGGTCTACACACTCGGAATTTGTAAAGGATGTTTGTATTTAAAATGATCGTGTCGCTCCCCTGAACATTTTGGTCCAACTCCCGAGTCGATCGGAGCTCTGTGCGAAAAGTTAGCGAATGGTGGCTGTATCCGCGCCGTATCCGCGCCAAGTTGTCGTCAAATGAGCGCGAAAATAAAAAAAACGGACAAGTCGACTAAATCAAAAATCCTTAAAAGCCAAAAATTGTCATTTCATCCCACATCAGCAAAAGTTCAAAAAAAAATTGAATCGGAGCTCCGTGGGCAAAGTTATCGCTCTAAGGAAAAAAAAATAAAAAAAGTGTTTATTGTCATAACGGTCACCACACTCGGAATTTGAAAAGGATGTCTGTATTTAAAATGATCGTGTCGCTCCCCTGAACATTTTGGTCCATCTCCCGAGTCGATCGGAGCTCTGTGTGGAAAGTTAGCGAATCGTGGATGTATCCGCGCCGTATCCGCGTCAAGTTGGCGCGAAAATAAAAAAAACGGACAAGTCGACTAAATCAAAAATCCTTAAAAGCCAAAAATTGTCATTTCATCCCACATCAGCAAAAGTTCAAAAAAAAATTGAATCGGAGCTCCGTGGGCAAAGTTATCGCTCTAAGGAAAAAAAAATAAAAATAAAATGAAGGTGTTTATTGTCATTTCGGTTACCACACGCGGAATATAATAAGAATGTCTGTAGGAAGAATGATTGTTTAGTTATCCTGTACATTTCGGTCCATTTCTCGACTAGATCGGAGCTCGATCTGAAAAGTTAGTGAATAGTGAATGTATCCGGGATGTATCCGCGCCGTATCCGCGTCAAATTGGCGCGAAAATAAAAAAAACGGACAAGTCGACTAAATCAAAAATCCTTAAAAGCCAAAAATTGTCATTTCATCCCACATCAGCAAAAGTTCAAAAAAAAATTGAATCCGAGCCCTGCGTGCCAAGTTATCGCCTTAAGAGCGTCGCGAACAATAAAAAAAGAGTTTTTTTCCATAACGGTCTACACACTCGGAATTTGTAAAGGATGTTTGTATTTAAAATGATCGTGTCGCTCCCCTGAACATTTTGGTCCAACTCCCGAGTCGATCGGAGCTCTGTGTGGAAAGTTAGCGAATCGTGGATGTATCCGCGCCGTATCCGCGTCAAGTTGGCGCGAAAATAAAAAAAACGGACAAGTCGACTAAATCAAAAATCCTTAAAAGCCAAAAATTGTCATTTCATCCCACATCAGCAAAAGTTCAAAAAAAAATTGAATCGGAGCTCCGTGGGCAAAGTTATCGCTCTAAGGAAAAAAAAATAAAAAAAGTGTTTATTGTCATAACGGTCACCACACTCGGAATTTGAAAAGGATGTCTGTATTTAAAATGATCGTGTCGCTCCCCTGAACATTTTGGTCCAACTCCCGAGTCGATCGGAGCTCTGTGTGGAAAGTTAGCGAATGGTGGCCGTATCCGCGCCGTATCCGCGCCAGTTGACGCGAAAATAAAAAAAACGAACAAGTCGACCGAATCAAAAATCCTTAAAAGCCAAAAGTTGTCATTTCATCCCACATGAGCTAAAGTCCAAAAAAAATTTGAATCGGAGCCCCGTGCGCCAAGTTATCGCCTTAAGAGCGCCGCGAAAAAAAAAAACGAGTTATTTTCATAACGGTGGCCACACTCGAAATTTAAAAAGGATGTCTGTATTTGAAATGATCGTGTCGCTCCCCTTAACATTTTGGTTCACCTCCCGAGTCGATCGGAGCTCTGTGTGGAAAGTTGGCGAATCGTGGCCGTATCTGCGCCGTATCCGCGCCGTATCCGCGCCAAGTTGACGCGAAAATAAAAAAAACGAACAAGTCGATCGAATCAAAAATCCTTAAAAGCCAAAATTTGTCATTTCATCCCACATGAGCTAAAGTCCAAAAAAAATTTGAATCGGAGCCCCGTGCGCCAAGTTATCGCCTTAAGAGCGCCGCGAAAAAAAAAAACGAGTTATTTTCATAACGGTGGCCACACTCGAAATTTAAAAAGGATGTCTGTATTTGAAATGATCGTGTCGCTCCCCTTAACATTTTGGTTCACCTCCCGAGTCGATCGGAGCTCTGTGTGGAAAGTTGGCGAATCGTGGCCGTATCTGCGCCGTATCTGCGCCGTATCCGCGCCGTATCCGCGCCGTATCCGCGCCAAGTTGACGCGAAAATAAAAAAAACGAACAAGTCGACCGAATCAAAAATCCTTAAAAGCCAAAAGCTGTCATTTCATCCCACATGAGCTAAAGTCCAAAAAAAATTTGAATCGGAGCCCCGTGCGCCAAGTTATCGCCTTAAGAGCGCCGCGAAAAAAAAAAAAACGAGTTTTTTTCATAACGGTGGCCACACTCGAAATTTAAAAAGGATGTCTGTATTTGAAATGATCGTGTCGCTCCCCGGAACATTTTGGTTCAACTCCCGAGTCGATCGGAGCTCTGTGTGGAAAGTTGGCGAATCGTGGCCGTATCTGCGCCGTATCCGCGCCGTATCCGCGCCGTATCCGCGCCAAGTTGACGCGAAAATAAAAAAAACGAACAAGTCGACCGAATCAAAAATCCTTAAAAGCCAAAAGCTGTCATTTCATCCCACATGAGCTAAAGTCCAAAAAAAATTTGAATCGGAGCCCCGTGCGCCAAGTTATCGCCTTAAGAGCGCCGCGAAAAAAAAAAAAACGAGTTTTTTTCATAACGGTGGCCACACTCGAAATTTAAAAAGGATGTCTGTATTTGAAATGATCGTGTCGCTCCCCGGAACATTTTGGTTCAACTCCCGAGTCGATCGGAGCTCTGTGTGGAAAGTTGGCGAATCGTGGCCGTATCTGCGCCGTATCCGCGCCGTATCCGCGCCGTATCCGCGCCGTATCCGCGCCAAGTTGACGCGAAAATAAAAAAAACGAACAAGTCGACCGAATCAAAAATCCTTAAAAGCCAAAAGCTGTCATTTCATCCCACATGAGCTAAAGTCCAAGAAAAATTGAATCGGAGCCCCGTGCGCCAAGTATCGCCTTAAGAGCGCCGCGAAAAAATAAAAAACGAGTTTTTTCATAACGGTGGCCACACTCGGAATTTGTGAAGGATGTCTGTATTTAAAATGATCGTGTCGCTCCCACGAGCATTTCGGTCCAACTCCCGAGTCGATCGGAGCTCTGTGCGAAAAGTTAGCGAATGGTGGCCGTATCCGCGCCGTATCCGCGCCGTATCTGCGCCAAGTTGTCGTCAAATGCGCGCGAAAATAAAAAAAACGAACAAGTCGACCAGATCAAAAATCCTTAAAAGCCAAAAAGCCATTGTCATTTCATCCCACATTAGCACAATTCCAAAAAAAATTTCAATCGGAGCCCTGTGTGCCAAGTTATCGCCTTAAGAGCGCCGCGAAGAAAAAAAAAAAGAATTTTTTCCCATAACGATCAACACACTCGGAATTTGTGAAGGATGTCTGTATTTAAAATGATCGTGTCGCTCCCACGAGCATTTCGGTCCAACTCCCGAGTCGATCGGAGCTCTGTGCGAAAAGTTAGCGAATGGTGGCCGTATCCGCGCCGTATCCGCGCCGTATCCGCGCCAAGTTGTCGTCAAATGCGCGCGAAAATAAAAAAAACGAACAAGTCGACCAGATCAAAAATCCTTAAAAGCCAAAAAGCCATTGTCATTTCATCCCACATTAGCACAATTCCAAAAAAAATTTCAATCCGAGCCCTGTGTGTCAATTTATCGCCTTAAGAGCGCCACGAAGAAAAAAAAAAAGAGTTTTTTTCATAACGATCAACACACTCGGAATTTATAAAGGATGTCTGTATTTAAAATGATCGTGTCGCTCCCACGAGCATTTTGGTCCACTCCCGAGTCGATCGGAGCTCTATGTGAAAAGTTAGCTAATGGTGGCCGTATCCGCGCCGTATCCGCGCCGTATCCGTGCCGTGAAAGTGGCATACGGGCACGACGACGGAACGAAAATTCCTGAAAAGCCAAAAGTTGTTATTTCCCCTCACATGAGCAGGAGTTTTGGAAATTTTTCGATCGGAGCCCCGTGTGCCAAGTTATCGCTCGGCGCCCCTTGCAAGCGAGTTAATTTCGTGGCGGCACCACCACTTGGAATTTAAATTGCGTGTCTGTGCTGTAACGGACCGCCTCGGTGCCGGGAAGCTTTTGGTCCAGCTCCCGAGTCGATCGGAGCCCCGTGTGGAAAGTTGGCGTTTCGCGGCGGTATCCGCGCCGTATCCGTGCCATGAAAGTGCCAAGGTGTCGCCCCTCGCGAGCGAGTTAATTTCGTGGCGGAGCCTACACCAGGAATTTAAATTCCGCGTCTGTGCTGTTATGGACCGCCTCGGTGTAGGGAAGCGTTTGGTCCAACTCCCCAGTCGATCGGAGCGCTGTGGGAAAAGTTGGCTCCGCCGTGGTGCGCGAGAAGGATATCGTGGGGACACGACGTCGCGCGCAGAAAGGATTTCCCAGGAAAACGTCTTGCTTTGCCAAACACGAACGATGGCGTGAATGGCCTGAAGGACGAATGTGGCCGAAACTTTGGCACCGCTCGACGAGTTGCGGTCGCCCCTTTACGAAAAAGGTGGCGTCTGCACCTCCTCCACCCGAATCGATTCGTCTCGAGAAAAAAATCGACCCCCACCGACAAATTTCCTAGGTTCGAAGCTCGTCCAGGTCGAATGAAGGATGACCTAGATCCACGAAACTCCCCGAAACTTTGTGATAACCAGCCCGATTCCGTTCGCCCCTTTACGAAAAAGGTGCGTCTGCACCTCCTCCACCCGAATCGATTCGTCTCGAGAAAAAAATCGACCCCCCACCGACAAATTTCCTAGGTTCGAAGCTCGTCCAGGTCAAATGAAGGATGACCTAGATTCACAAAACTCCCCGAAACTTTTCGACCGGTGACCCTATCAAACTCCGACCTTTATATAAAACGTGCGTCCACACCTGGTCTACCCCACAACACGTGTTTCCGGAAAAAAAACGACCTCTTTTGCGAAAGTTTCGAGGGAGAACGCATCCTGGTGCAATGAACGCCTTATAATGACCCGGATCACGGAACTCCCCGAAACTTTCCACCCACTCGGCGGATTTACCCCCAACCTTTATAAAAAAGATGCGTCGGGGGCACCCCTACCCGAAAAGTTTCGTTTCGAGAAAATCGGAGCTCACTCAATCGAAAGTTCGGGGGCACAACCACTTCCGCATCGTCGATATCGTTTCTGTCGGGAAAATACGCGTGTCGCGACACGCGTTTTTTCCGCAACCGACGACAAACGTGCACGCGAAAACACATGTCGTGGCGAAAACATGTCGCGGCGAAAACATGTCGTAACCCTAAACCCTAAACCCTAACACCCTAACACCCTAAACCCTAAACCCTAAACCCTAAACCCTACATCCCTAAACCCTAAACCCTAAACCCTAAACCCGTAACCCTAAACCCTAAACCCTAAACCCTAAACCCTAAACCCTAAAACCGTAACCTTTACGCTTGTCGTCGATGCACCCTTCACCCCTTGGGCCCCCTCGGCTCTGAACCTAAAACCCTAAAGCCCCTAAACCNTAAAACCNTAAACCCTAAAAACCCTAAACCNTAAAACCCCAAAACCCTAAAGCCCTTAAACCNTAAAACCCTAAACCCTAAAACCCTAAACCCTAAACCCTAAAACCCTAAACCCCTAAACCCTAAACCCTAAACCCTAAACCCTAAACCCTAAACCCTAAACCCTAAACCCTAAACCCTAAACCCTAAACCCTAAAACCCTAAACCCTAAACCCGAAACCCGAAACCCGAAACCCTAAAACCCCCCAAAAAAAAACACGTGAACAAAATAAAATACCGAATAAAAGGGCACCCGAGGCAGGGATCGAACCTGCGGCCTATCGCTTAGGAAACGATCGCTCTATCCACTGAGCTACATGGGCTTTTACACCTCTTGGAAGCATACACCCCCTCCACCCTTCCCCCACTCTCGAAAGGGTTCCAATAGGGTGCAATTTGAGTGCGTTGACCGGGAATCGAACCCGGGTCTCTACCGTGGCAGGGTAGTATGCTACCACTGTACCATCAACGCTCACGATTGTGGTTGCCCCGAGTCGCCATGTCGTGCCCCTCGCGGCGATGCTCCGGGCCCCCTCGCGTCTCGCACACGAATCCCAGAAGGTGGGTTCGGTCGAGGAAAATCGCGCGGCGCTATAGTGTAGTGGTTATCACATTGGACTCTGAATCCAATGACCCGAGTTCGAATCTCGGTAGTGCCTCTCCATCGAGCGAGCCATATTCGTGCCCGGGACGGGCGTCGGCGCAAGGATATCGCAAAAACCCATGGCCAAGAAGGGGATCGAACCCTCGACATTCGCGTTATTAGCACGACGCTCTAACCAACTGAGCTACTCGGCCACGTCGACACACCTTTGCGGGTGGCTTGCAGCCAAGTAGCTCGGGGGCGTTCGCGCACCGTTCGAGGTCCCTCACCCTCGGCGGTCGCGGAAGGGGCGTGTTGCCGTCATACCACCGTGAACGCATGCGATCCCTTCCGACCTCGCCAATTAAGCACGGTTGGGGCCGATTAGTACCGGGATCAGGGATGTCCCAGGAAACCCGGCAGCGGCCAACTTTGTTTTTCCGCGCAAGCCGCACGGGGGGACGTCCACGTGAGCGCGGGGGAGGGCGAAAGGGACGTGTTGCCGTCATACCACCGTGAACGCATGCGATCCCTTCCGACCTCGCCAATTAAGCACGGTTGGGGCCGACTAGTACCGGGATCAGGGATGTCCCAGGAAACCCGGCAGCGGCAACTTCTTTGCGAGTTTTTTGCTCCCCACGACGGAGCCACGCATAAGTTTTTCCTGACCCAGACGCGAATCGAACGCGCAACCTTCCGATCTGGAGTCGGATGCTCTACCATTGAGCCACTAGGCCAAGTGCAACGATGGGAAGCCTCGTGGGGCACACGTGCCCCGCGGAGAGCGCGCCCCGAGGCACCCTCCTCACAGGTCCATCTCCGAAGAGTTCTCTCACGAGCGTGGGGATATAGCTCAGTGGTAGAGCAATCGACTGCAGATCGATAGGCCACCAGTTCGAACCTGGTTGTCCCCTTGGACTTGTTGGGTGTCGGGGTGCATCGGTCGCCGACGCAAAACGCCGCACAACCTCGGCACGATGTGCTCGCCCGGGCTCGAACCGGGGGCCTTGAGTGTGTTAGACTCACGTGATAACCAACTACACCACGAGCACGTTCCACAACGTCCTCGATGCGCCCGGCGTTGAAGGCGTCCCCGACGCTCGTGGCTTTTTTCCCGAGAGGGAATACGAGGTCGTCGATGTGCTCGCCCGGGCTCGAACCGGGGGCCTTCAGTGTGTGAGACTGACGTGATGACCAACTACACCACGAGCACTCGATGGAATGGCGTCCGGAACCCTACATTCGCGACACCCCGCCTCGTTTCGCGTTTCAATACCGCCTCGTCGCAACCAATCGTCGGTAGCTTCCTTAGCTCAGCTGGTTAGAGCGTGCGGCTGTTAACCGCAAGGTCGCAAGTTCGATCCTTGCAGGGAGCGCCCCTTTTGTTCGTCGGCTCGGGGGGACTCGGTTTTGGGGGAGACCACACGAAACGAGAGAGCGTTTCGTCGAGAGAACGGGGCAAAAAAAAAAGGGAGGCGGACGCAACGGGTGAGATTCGAACTCACGCGGGATAAACCCATGTACTTAGCAGGCACACGCCTTGACCACTCGGCCACCGTTGCTCGTGGGTTTGGGGAACTCTCGCATTCCTAACATCCGAGCGCCCGACGGGCGTCGGGAGCGCGTACGAGGTAGCGTTGCGAGGAAAAAGATCGTCCTGGGGATGTAGCTCAAATGGGAGAGCGCTCGCTTAGCATGCGAGAGGTACGGGGATCGATACCCCGCATCTCCACGTCGATGCCTCGTGACACGGGTCCCGTCGCTTGATTCGACTCGTTCGGGGGAGGGTCCGGCTTCCGACGGGCTTGTTCGCAGGGAGAATCGAACTCCCGTTTCTTGAGCCACAATCAAGTGTCCTAACCACTAGACGATGCGAACCGTTTCGATCTCCACGCTCCGCGCTCGGTGCTAGTCTCCTCGGACGGGCCGCGACGGGGCCATGACACCCGCAATTTCCGCGATCGCAGCCAACAAGCTCCTTTAGCTCAGTTGGTTAGAGCACCCGTTTAGTAAGCGGGAGGTCCTGAGTTCAACTCTCAGAGGGAGCACCTCCGTCCGTGCGCTTTTGCCTCCGACGTGCCCCGATAAGGAGCGCGACGCGACGAGAGCACCGACCCCGACGATAGCTCAGTTGGCAGAGCGGAGGACTGTAGTTGGACGGCAGAAATCCCTTAGGTCGGTGGTTAAGATTCGGGTTCGTCGGATCGGTTTTTGGCGGCCTTCAACGAAGGCGGCCTTTCTCCCCCGTTTTCCGGAGATCGATATCGCCACGACAGGACACGAGAGCATGCACTCGTTGCGCAATGGATAGCGTATCAGATTTCGGATCTGAGGTTGGCGAGTTCGAGTCTCGTCGGGTGCATCGATATTGCCCCTTCCCCACCCACGCCGCCCCCCCTCCCTAACGCCACCTCCCTTCGCCTCCCAACGTGAGGGATGTTGGTCTAGTGGTATGATTCTCGCTTAGGGTGCGAGAGGCCCCGGGTTCAATTCCCGGACATCCCCACCGTACCCCCTATCGCGGGACCGCCCTCCCGACCGACCTTTGGTGCCTTTCCCTCCGCTCCAAACTATGATGGGATGTTGGTCTAGTGGTATGATTCTCGCTTTGGGTGCGAGAGGCCCCGGGTTCGATTCCCGGACATCCCCCATCGTCCTTGGTGGGATTCCACCGAGTTTTCACGTTCTTTCGTGATTTTCAAGGAGGTTTTTGGTTTTTCGCTTTGTTTTGGGGTTTTTCCGGACGTTTCGGGGCTGTTCCAAAGTGTTTTCGAAAGGTTTCCAAAGTTGCACTAGTCTCGGACGTTTTCTTAGGGTGTTTTCGAGTTTTAGTCGTTTTTTCGGGGTGCTTTTGATATTTCTCGGTATTTTTCTAGTTGTTCCTCGGTTTTTTTCAAAGTGTTCCAGTTATTTTTTAGTTGTTTCGGTTTATTTAGAGTTTCATCCGATTTTCCTTGGTTTTTCCAAAGTTTTTTCATAGTATTTGGAGTTTTATTTGTTTTTCCAAAGTTTTACAAAGTTTTTTTCGAGTATTTAGAGTTTTATTCGATTTTCCCAAGTCCTTTCCAGTTTTTTAAGAGGATTTTTAGCATTTCCAAGTACTTTTGTACTTATTATTCGGTTTTCGAAGTTTTTCTAGGGAGTTTTTAGTATTTCCGAGTATTTTTATTATTTCATAGTATTTTTATTGTATTCTTTAAGGTTTTTTAATTTTATTTGGACTTGTAATCGTTATTTCATAGTATTTTTGTGTTTTTTCAAGCTATTTTTCCGGGTTTTTTAGTTTGTTTGAGTTTCTCCAAGGGCATTTTTGTGTTTTGAAGGTTTCTCGAGTTTTTTTGTTGTTTTTTAAGTTTTTCTTAAGTTCTTCAAGGCTTTTTCATTTCTTCTAGGTTGTTTTAGTTCTTTTCGTATTTCCCCCGCTCTTTCAAAGTTTTTTAGGGTTTTTTCAAGGTTTGTTCGATTTTTTCAAAGTTTTTCTCCTTTTTTTTCCCTTTTCGTTTTTCTATTTTCAAAATTTTTCTTGTTTTTTTGTTTTTTATGTTGTTTTTTTTCACTATTTTGTTTTTTCAGTTTTTTTTTCACTTTTCCCATTTTTTTCCAATTTTTCCCCGTTTTTTTCCTTTTTTTTCCAATTTTTGTTTTTTTTTCACTTTTCCCATTTTTTTTCCAAGTTTTTCCCCGTTTTTTTCCTTTTTTTTCCAATTTTTTTTTTTTTTTCACTTTTCCCATTTTTTTCCAAATTTTCCCCGTTTTTTTCCATTTTTTTCCTTTTTTTTTTTTTCAATTTTCCAATTTTTTTCCAATTTTTCCCCCTTTTTTTCCCATTTTTTCCTTTTTTTTTTTCACTTTTCCCATTTTTTTCCAATTTTTCCCCGTTTTTTCCCTTGTTTTTAATTTTTTTCCAAAAATTTTTTTTGTTTTTTTTTTTTTTTTCAAAATTTTTTTTTTTTGGTCCGGAAATTGGTCCGAAATTTTGGTCCGAAATTGGTCCGAAATTTTGGTCCGAAATTGGTCCGAAATTTTGGTCCGAAATTGGTCCGAAATTGGTCCGAAATTGGTCCGAAATTGGTCCGAAATTGGTCCGGAATTGATCCGAAAATGGTCCGAAATTGGTCCGAATTTTTTTTTTTTTTTATAATTAATAGGTCCGGAATTGTTTCCATCGGACTTCTCCTCGGATTCCCCCGGATCTTCCGAAGTCCGATGATCCGATGATCCCGCCAAACCCCGCTCACACCCGAAATCGGCCGCTCGAACCCTCCGTTTGGTCGTTACAAGGTGCGCCACTTGGCGCGGAGAACGTATCTCCTTCTTCTAAGGAGTAAATTCCGGGATAAACCTCACTCGTACCGACATTTATTAACTTCAAATCGCCGCCACGGGCTCGTTTGTGGTCCGATCGACGCGCGAAATACGCCAAAATTCGCGGAAGAATATCCTCTTTCTTTCCGATCCGAGTTCGAACCCCCAAAAAAAAGAAAATCCAGCGGCATCGTCCGATAACCGTACATAAGCACCGACCGCGCCCCCTCCTTCGAGAACTTTCTGTGTGAGCACAGGTGCCCGAGTGGTCTAAGGGGTTAGACTCAAGTTCTAATGGACGGTTTGTCCGCGTGGGTTCAAATCCCACCCTGTGCACAAAAGTTCTGCGATCCCCGAGGGCGCGACGACGCTCACGCTTTTGGGAGGCGCCCGCCCGTCCTCACCGTGGCGTTGTTAGTCCAACGGTTAGGATACTTGCCTTCCAAGCAAGGGACCCGGGTTCGACTCCCGGACAACGCAACGAGAGGTCGACTTTTCCACCGAAACGCGTCGGCACCCGCCCGTTGAGTGCTCCTCGGATCGCAAAACACGGCAACGGGGGTGTAGCTCAAATGGTAGAGCGCTCGATTCGCATTCGAGAGGCACGGGGATCGATACCCCGCTCCTCCAACCCATCAACAAGTTCTTCGGCGCCGGAGCCACCACACGACTCTCCAAGTTTCGGTGGGCGGAGGCGAAAGACAAGATGCAGCCCGGGTAGCTCAGTCGGTAGAGCGCAAGACTCTTAATCTTGTGGCCGAGGGTTCGAGCCCCTCCTCGGGCGGCCTTTTCTCTCGACGTCGCCCCCCGTCCCGTCGCCCGCAATGACGGGTTCGCCCGACGACGGTCGTCTTGTTCGGAGTGGCGCAGTGGAAGCGTGGTGGGCCCATAACCCACAGGTCCCAGGATCGAAACCTGGCTCCGAAAACCGGTCTTTTCGGGCGCGAAGCACCATTGTCGGACTCCCGCCGCCCTCCCGCTCGAGGGGGTTGTAGCTCAGATGGTAGAGCGCTCGCTTTGCATGCGAGAGGCACGGGGATCGATACCCCGCAGCTCCACCCCGATTTTGGTGCCGTCTAGGTGCTCCGCCGACCTCCGCGCGTCGCGTAAACCCACCTCCCCACCACCCCGGGGTTCGAGGACCTTGTGGCCAAATGGATAAGGCGTCGGTCTACGAAACCGAAGATTGCAGGTTCGACCCCTGCCAAGGTCGTTTTTCTCCTCCCCCCGCGCCTCGCCCGCTTCCTGTACCCCCCTCCTCCCACCGCTTTCGTGCTCATCCGTCGTAGTCTAGGTGGTTAGGACATGTGGCTCTCACCCACAAGACCCGGGTTCGAGTCCCGGCGACGGAAGCATTTTTTTCGGCCCCTCCCTCCGAGGCCCCCGAAAGACATGGCGCCGCCCGTCCCCGACATCGTGGCGACTTTAGCTCAGTTGGGAGAGCGTCAGACTGAAGATCTGAAGGCCTGGTGTTCGATTCACCAAAGTCGCACTCCTCTTTTGCCTCCCGCCTTTGCGTTTCCTTCACCTACCCGACGATACGCTTCTTTCACAAGGCTTGGTCGTTGTAGTATAGTGGTCAGTATTCCTGCCTGTCACGCAGGAGACCCGGGTTCAATTCCCGGCAACGGCGATCCATCCCAGCCCTATTGCGCTCCGCTCGACACGTCGCACCACCCGAAAACGAAAACCGTAACCTTCACGCTTGTCGTCGATGCACCCCTCACCCCTTGGGCCCCCTCGGCTCTGAACCTAAAACCTGCGCTGCAGTCGATCTAGAGGATCCCTTGTACTGAAATTTTTTCTGAAATATTAATACGCATAATTTTGAAAGTTATTGGAAAGAACAATTACGTATTATACCAATTTATATCGAAAATCAAAATGATTGGGTTGAAAATACATTGCACAATTTGAAAATAAAAACCCAAAAAACGAGAAATCGCAATCTATTAGATTGTCAAAATTTTGTTGTCCAACAATTTCCTAAAAAAAGATTTTATAGAAAAGAAGTGTTTTTTAGAAAAAAATTTTTTATGAAATTTTTTGGAAGTTTTTTTAGATTTTTTCAAAAAATACGCCTTGAAAATCTTTTTTTGAGTTTACAAAAATATAATGTAAACCTTTATAATGGCAATTTTTTGAATAATATAAATAAAAAGTTACCAATCGATCTAAACTATTATAAAAAAAAAATGTTATTCAATTGTTTACAAAAATCTTTTTTGATTGCTGAGTATCATTTAAATTATTTTTGTTTAGATAAGCAATTTTGTTTTTCAACTCATAATCAATGTTTTTTATTTAGCATTTTTATTAGAAATTTTTTATTTAAAAAAGATAAAGTCAATCCATCATATGAAAATAAAAAACCAGAAGTTAGAAATTCATTAAAATTTTTAAAAATTACGGGTTCATATCCTATTTTTTTATTATTAAAAACTTTAGCAGAAAAATGCTTAAATAGTAAATATTTGTCTATTTTTTTATTGGAACGACAAATCCGAATTCTTTTAATTGAGAATAATGTAAACTCACATTTTTTTGAAAAAATTAGATTATTACAAAGATTAAAAATCATTCGTTGTTTTCGTCAAACGAAAAACAAGCCCGCATGGATGATTTTATCAATATTACCCGTATTACCTCCTGATTTAAGACCCATTTTACAATTAAATAATGATCAAATAGCGATTTCTGATTTGAATAAACTCTATCAAAAAGTTTTATTTAGAAATAGACGATTACAACGCTTATTAAATGATCTATATATTCAAAATGTGGATGAAATGCAGTATGCCCAAAGACTTCTTCAGGAATCTGTAGATGCCTTAATTGAAAATGGGAAAAGTGGAAATCAACCAGCTCAAACTTCCAATAACCGACCTTTGAAATCTTTATCCGATATGCTAAAAGGAAAAAAAGGACGTTTTCGTCAAAATTTATTAGGAAAACGTGTCGATTATTCAGGTCGATCGGTCATTATTGTTGGTTCAAATTTACAATTATACGAATGCGGTTTACCTAAAGAAATGGCCATAGAACTTTTTCAACCATTTTTATTACGTAGATTAATTATTCGAAAAAAAGCCAAAACAATTTTAGGTGCAAAAAAATTAATTCAGCAATCTAACGCGATAATTTGGCCAATTTTAAAAGAAGTTTTACAAAGTCATCCAATACTTTTAAATCGAGCACCGACGCTCCATCGACTTAGTATTCAAGCGTTTCAACCGAAGCTTATCGAAGGAAGAGCCATATTATTACACCCTTTAGTTTGCTCATCGTTTAACGCCGATTTTGATGGTGATCAAATGGCGGTACATATTCCACTATCCTTTGAATCTCGAGCAGAAGCGTGGAAATTGTTATGGTCTTTAAATAATTTTATTTCACCTGCTACCGGTCAACCGATACTTTTACCAAGTCAAGATATGGTTTTGGGTTCTAGTTATTTAACCTTAAAAAATTCAAAAACATTTCAAGAAATTTACTATCAGTTAAATACACAAAAATCATTTGATAGGAATTTAATTTTGAAAATTCAACAATTATCTTTTTATGAAATTAAGCAAATTTTTAATAAAACACAAGTTGAAACAATCCAGCATTATCATCAATCTTTTTGGATTATTTGGAATCAACATTTTGAAACCGATTGTAAAACTCAAAAACTATTAGAAATGAAACTCAATCGTTTTGGTGTATTTCAAAAAATTTATCCAAACTTACAAAAAAGTTTTTCTTCGAAAAATAAACAACAAAATCAAAAAATTTTAACAACAATCGGGCGAATTTTATTTTATTTTTGGCTTAATCCAGCCTCTTTTAAAAAATTAAATGCTGCAGAATATTATTTTATGTTATTAGAAAAGCAATCGAGAAAGGCTCATATGGATTATTTTTTTGATCGATGCTTTGAAAAAAAGCGATTAAAACAACTACTGATTTGGTTTTATCATATTGAAGGCGAAAAAAATACATTAAAATTATTAGAAAATTTAAAACAACTAGGTTTTTTTTACTCTACGAAATCAGGTTTATCGATAGGTCTTGAAGATTTGCAATTAAATTTAAAAAAATCGCAATTATATAATTTAAGTGAATTTGAAATCCAACAAATAGAATTGCACTATCAAAAATCTAATTTAACCAAATTAGAATATTTTCATCAATTAGTGGAAATTTGGGCAAAAACAAATGAAAAATTAAAATATCAGATTATCAATAACTTTCAACTAAAAAACCAATTAAATCCATTATTTTTGATGGCTTTTTCCGGAGCTCGGGGGAATATTTCTCAAGTTCGTCAACTTGTAGGAATGCGTGGCTTAATGTCCGACCCAACAGGACAGATTTTAGATTTTCCCATTCGAAGTAATTTTCGTGAAGGATTGACTTTAACAGAATATATCATTTCTTGTTACGGCGCCAGAAAAGGAATCGTAGATACAGCTTTAAGAACCGCAACCTCCGGTTATTTAACGCGACGCTTAGTTGATGTTGCTCAGCATGTTATTATCGAAAAACAAGATTGTAAAAATTTTTACCCAATATGGGTTGGTAATTTATTAAGTGGTAAAAAAATATTACTTTCTTTAAAACAACGTCTCCTAGGTCGTATTTTAGGTAAACAAATTGAGATTCAACAATCAAAAAATATATTTTTTAAAAATTCAGAAATTACGGTTCTTATGGCAGCACATTTAGCTTCTGAATTTAACAAAATCCCAATTCGATCTCCTCTAACTTGTATATCACCAAAGTCCATTTGTCAATATTGCTATGGTTGGAATTTAGCTATGGAATCTATCGTCTCTCTTGGCGAAGCTGTTGGCGTTTTAGCAGCTCAATCCATAGGTGAGCCAGGAACGCAATTAACAATGCGAACTTTCCATACGGGAGGCGTTTTTTCGGGAGATTTAATTGAACAAATGTACTCACCCAATCACGGGTAAACTTTCTTATTCAAATAAAGTGGCTGGCGATTTAATACGAACATTAACTGGAAAAATAGCTTTTTTAGTTAAACAGTCAAACTATATTTTGCTAGAATCGTTTACTAAAAAAAGAATCATTTTTAAGATTCCACCCTATACACTCTTATTTCTTAAAAATAATCAGTCTGTTTATAAAAAACAATTAATTGCAGAGCTTTCTTCTCGTGGTTTACTGCAAACTCAACAAATCTATTCTGAAAAAGATGTATATTCAAAAAATTCTGGACAAATTTTTTTTGAAAATATTTCAATTTTAGAGAAAAAAAAGAATAATGGCGACCAAAAGCATTATACTCAAAAAATGGGCACTATTTGGATTTTAAAAGTGCTTTTTTTTGAGACTTTTTTTATGAATAAGTTTTTTCCAGAACAGTTAGATATTTTAGATGCTAGTGTTACTCTACAAAAAATTCAATTAAATATCCATGAATTTATAGAAAATTTAGAAATTCAACAAATAGCTTTTAATAAAAATGCCACAAATCCTACAATTAGACAATTTTTTATAGAAATATTAGGTGATTTGGATTTAAATTTGATAAATTATAAAAAAAAATACTATTTTATAGGTCAACGAATTCCTAAATTTACCACTAAGCCCAACTATAGATATTTATCTTGTATAACTTTTAGTGAATTTTTGTGGGGTTTTATTGGAGGATTTAAACAAGTTTCGTTTCAAAACCAAATATTGAATTATGATTATATATTTTCAATAAAACACCAAAATCGGAATGATAACTATTCTTTAAAAACAATTCAAAAAAATTTTTTAGTAAAAAGAAAAACACGTTTTCGTTTATTTCCATATTTGTTCAAATCCATACAATATTATTCATTTTGGTATAATAGTATATTTCGAAATATTGAGAGTTTTTTAAAAAAAAATCATTGGAAAAATTTTAATGTAAATATAAAAAATAAAACATTGAAAAATTTCGTATCTATACAAACGAATTTATATGGATCTTTTAGGTTTTCTAGTAAAAAAAAATATAAGATTCAGAAATTTAGACTTCAAACTCTCTTTTATTCAACAAAAATCCATTTTAAAGTCTTTTATTATATATGTATCATTAGACAATTATTTACTCCTTATTTTAAAGGTTCACAAAAAACGTTTAAGCTTCAATCCGTATTTCATAATATATTACAAAAATTAGTGAAAACGGATCCATATATAGGAGGTGTAGCCAAATTTCGTTGTAGTTTAAACTTCTTAGAAAAAACTTTTTTATTTAATCCATTACAGATACCAAAACTGGCATCTAAAAACGAAAAAAAGAATCTTTGGTATACTTTTTTAAAAAATCAAAAAAAAAGTATTCCTACTAAGACAGCTTTTTATTATATAAAATCGACATCTAGGTCAAATTATCAGACTAGTATAATATTTCAAAAAATCTATTTCTATGAAATTTTTAGTTTTTTTTATAAAAATTATAGTTTTCATAATAAGTCTAGAAGATTTTTTATAAAAAGAGACGCTTGTTCAATAATTACAACATTAAAATTTATAAACCAAAGCTTGGATGATAGATTTTTTCCAAATAATAGAAAAGTATTATTGAAATGCGATACACAAAAAATTTTTAATCCTGTTTTTTCTAAAAATCTGAAAACAATTTTTTTTAAAAAATATTTATACCAAAATCCTTTAAAAACTCAAGATCAACAAAAATTTTTTAAAATCAATTGTCAAAAAGTTATTAAAATAAGTAAAAATTCGACGCATAATCTCACCTTTTGTGGTTTTAAAACGATATATAGAAAAGATACTCCTAAAAGTTTTCAAATAAATAAAAATAAATTCGTTATTTTTAAACAAAAAAATTTCGATATATATTTACAGAATTTTCAATCTATCAATAGCGATTTAAAATTTTGTTTTATTAAGAAAAGCTCACGCTTTAAAAAAGTTAAATCAAATATTTTTTTAACAGTTCATATAGATCTCCATAAAAGTGAATTTATAAATAAAACAAATGAATGTTTTCCAAAACTTGCTATACTTGAGAAAAATAATTTGTTAAATTATAAAATTTTTAATTGTCATTTACAAGATTTTTTTTTAGGTCAGTGTTTACAACCGACCAAAAAACTAAATAAAAATCAAATTATAATGTCTTCAGGACAGGTATTAAAAATATGTAAACGAAGCCTATTACTAAGAAAAGCGAATGCTATATTACTAACCTCCAATGGCATTTTACATATTCAAAATAAAACATTCGTAAAACCAAATACGCGTTTATTTACAATGTTTTATACGCACTTTAAAACAGGCGATATTGTTCAAGGAATTCCAAAAATTGAAGAATTTTTTGAAGCTAGACAAACTCGTGGAGGTAATCCCTTATTTGAAAATCTTCATTTACGTTTACAATATTTATATAATAAATATAAAATTCAATATAATTATCCCAAAGCTGTTAAAAAATCACTACTTAAATTACAGCAAATTATTGTTAATGAAATCCAATTTGTTTATACAATGCAAGGTATTTTTATTTCAGACAAACATATTGAAATTATTATTCGACAAATGACAGCTAAAGTACGGGTATTAGATGGAGGTGCGACTGGATTATTAAGGGGTGAATTAGTAGATTTATTATGGGTTGAAAAGATAAATAAGCGACTTCAATTCAAAACTGTTAAATATGAGCCGATTATATTGGGTATTACAAAAACTTGTTTAGAAACGAATAGTTTTATTTCCGCAGCCAGTTTTCAAGAAACGACTCGAATTTTAACAAAAGCTGCCATTCAAAATAAAATGGATTTTATATGTGGCTTAAAGGAGAATGTAATTTTAGGTCATTTAATACCAGCTGGTACAGGGTTTTTTGCATTTTAATATTTTTTTAGTAATCTTTTTGAATTCAAAAAGATTACTAAAAAAATATTAAAATGCAAAAATTAATGGATCTGGAAAGAAACGATTAACTTCAATGATTAAACTAGATAATAGACTAAGCCATATAAAAGCGATTACGGGTGCTGTTGATAGATAAATTTTTAAATTTTGCATAGTTAATGCTTTCTAAAATTAAATTAATTTAACTTTTAATAATGAAAAATAAACAATAATTGTGAAAAAAATTGTAGCAAATAAAATAGAAAAATAAGTCAAGAGTGACAGCATAATAGTCAGTTTTTTATAATATTCTCAAAAATAAATATTTTTTTGCATTTTGTATTATATATGTTAACAAAAAAAAGTATAAAAAACAACTTTTATAATTTTTTACTAAAAAAAATCGTTGCTAAATATCTTTTTTTATGCTAATATTTTTATCGAAAATAAAATAAGCAGTACTGGTGTAACGGTTAGCGCCTTAGATTTCCAATCTGATGGTAGGGGTTCGATTCCCCTGTACTGCTTTTAAATATGTTTTACATTCGAATCTTAATAAAAAATATTCTTCTATTAGCATATAGTTAAAATTTATGTGAGACGAAGAATTGAGCATTTGAGATATTTTAATCTATAGGTTAGCCTAGCGGCATCATAAAACTTATAGACCTAATGTTAATAAATAATATTTATTAAACAAAATAACACACCTATCTCAAAATTATAATTTTGACTTTGTTAAAAATAACATGAATTAGCATCATTATTTAGTCTACTGTATTTTAAAATATGACACTTCAGAACTATAAGAGCTTAAAAAATGTATACATTTTTTGTTAAACTTTATCAATTTTTTCCCAACTTTATTTAGTATAGAAAATAAAATTTAGATATCAGCGTTTCTAAAATTTAAATGAATCCTACAATTCCGATGACGTTCGTATAAGTAGTATTTTGAAAAAAAAAATCATCGTTAATTTTATAGTTTTATGTATCAACCCTCGCAAGTAGCTGTACCAGGCTTTTGCAGTCTGGCGGATCGGACGGTAGGGTTCGAATGAATAATTTAAACGTACGGGCACATTTTTAAATACGCTTAAAGTGACGGTGGGTTTGATAGAGGGTGTTTCACACACCCATTTGGCCTTTGGCTTGACAAATATGCTGAAGCCAAATGATAGAACTGGCTTCAGCGTTAGATACTGTTTAAGAAAACTTAAAACTTGCATACTTTATTTATATATTTTATTTATACAATTTATTTATATACTTTATTTAAATGCCGGCAGTAAGTTACCCGTTGCCGACAAAGCGAGAATGTACAATCGGAACACACAAGTATAAATCACGAAAATATATGGCGCACTTGGGAAAACCAAGCTCGTATATCTTAAAAAATTAGTGGCCGCCAATAAAACCGTTAATCTACCTAACTGCGAATCTAATAAAAAAGAGGACCAATACTGGTTTACGACACAGATACCGACATTTTTAATATAAGTGTGGTCTTTATATACGCCAAATAAAGCTACCAAACCCGCCGCAAAGGTTAAGATAATGGCGTTTTTTCGTTGTTTACTAAACTCCGCCTCAAATAGGGGATCTTTTAACACTTGGCTTATTTTTATAAAGTTTTTAAAGCATGCTATAACCACATCTGTTAAAATGCTTGCGATTACACACTTTAAACACAATTCTAAAAAAAGGACCACAGGGTTTGGTGTAATCACCCCACGCCAACGAGCACAATTTTTCGATGGTTGGGTCCATATTATATACCACGTAGGAGATCGCTTTTATGACTAAAACACTGGCTCCCGCAAAAACCAGCACGTGTAAAAAAAGCCTAAAAAGCGGGAAGCTAACCCTACGGATCATTCTTGAAGTTGTATTCGCCGTGTTTTTGATCGTAAATTCCAACACTTTTGGCGCCACTAAACAAGAAAGTATACCTAAAATAAATTTAAACACACGGTATTTGAGGGAATTCGGATTGCTTTTTCTCAATACCGCTAAACATTTATCCGCTAGACTATACTCCAGTTGTGAAACCCGCTTTATTGAACGAGATGATCGCACGGTCCATGAAAAGTTGATAAATAAATGAGTACAGTAGTAGATTTGGTATTTCTGGGAAGTAGTTCTCCTCATCCCCATTACCAAAAGGGCCTGAACCCCAACCGGATCCACCACTATTTCCACGATTACCGCCATTATAATCAGGTGCACCCTCTTTTATGATATTTTCGGAAAGAAAACTAAAGTTTACATTGAACCCTCCTGCAAACTCGGGTATCCGTGGTGCGGATTCCGCAGGTACCACCGGTGCCACGGAGTCAACTATAGCCGCTATAGCAGAACTTGACGCAGCGACAGGCTCTGGCACGGTTTCCGGAACGACTTCCGGGATGGCCACCTCTCTCTGGGGCATTTGATTGGGCGCATTTACGGAATCTTCTGTAATCGATCCCTGCCTTGACCTAGGGGGTGTGCTTTCTGGAGTGGCGTTTTGGCTTTGTTTTGGGCTTTTGGGCATTGGTGAGGCAGGCCGCGTACCACTCAGAGGCCCCACAAACTCGGAAATCATACGTTCTTCCGGACTTCGTGGGAAATTCGAATATTGGGGTACTTCTGGTACCGGTATATCCACTGAGTCATACGATCTTAGGGGCAGACTGGAACCGTGCCTTGCCAAAGTATCTGACGGTAAGGATGGTAACGAGTCTTGACTCGTTAAAGTAGAGCCCTGTGTTTCCAACTTAAGCGATTTTATTGAACCTTGTGGACTCAATATTGTGGAAATTGTGGAATTGGTTACGTTGTTGGTTTGTGCGTACAATCGCGCCTCCGGATGACAAGGTAATATTATGTCTTTGTAAAAATTTGCCATAATTTAATAAAACTTAACTTTTTTTTTTAATACATGTATAATATGAATACTAAATAATCTGCTTTTTGATTATACGATCATTTATTTTCTTTTTTAGTTTATAAAATCTATATTTATTTGACAATCACTACTTATTTGAGTAAGAATTAAAGTGTAGGTTATTTTCAACTATTTAAATTTTATTATGAGCTTACAATTTTTTATATATGATGTAAATTTTGAAGGTACTAGTAATACTTTAAGTCAAAACATTAGTCATACATTCCCTTCTGATATTAAGGAAGGGAATGTCGCACTTCAATCAATAAATTTTAACTATGATACTAGCCAACGTTATATTCGAACGGCACGTATGAGCGTTAAGGAGGTACAAAAAGAAGGCCCAGTAATGAGTTGTACAGTGGAAGTAGAGTTACATGAAACTAGCTATCCATATGAACCTATTGAACAAAGTTCGGCGTCGGTATTATTCATAGCAGACTGTGAATAATTCGAGTGATAACATTTTAATATCAGCTGAAAGATAAAATTATACTTTGTAATAAGAGATGAATTTAATATTATTCATTATTGAAGTTATAGATTAATGTTAATTTTTTAATAAGATCTCGATTCTATAGAAATATAGGCATTTACTCTTTAAACAACTTTTTGATTTTTGTATCATTATTCAGATCAAACAATTTGACAATATTCTTGAGAAACAAAAAACAACTCCTCGATCACTATGGAACAGTCGGGGTGTTTTAAGATTGATAATATTATATTTTAAAAACATATAAACAAAAAATACCAAAAAAAGGAAGCTTTTTTTGGTATTTTTGGTTTTAGTAAATTTCAATACTTTAGCTCCAACAATTTCTCTATTCCCTAAGTCATAGATTAAAAATAATTTGATTTTTGATTTAGGTTCTCCATTCATTTTATTATCTAAAAAAAAGTAAAGTCTGTAATCCAAACCATATTTAAAGTTGAAACAAAATTTCGGTTTTGTACAAAATTATACGAACCCACAATATGCAAACAGATAAAGATTTTAAAAAATAGATTTGGCTAAATAACTTATTAAAAACTTATTCAATACCTGAACTCTAAACATAAGTTTTTAAATGGAAGTAGACACAAATCAATTTTTCTACTACTAATTTTATATTTTTAAAATTATACAACTATAATTATATAAAAAATTCTTAACTTTTATATGTAATAATTTTAAAATTACGCTCCTAATTAAATATTGGGTAAACTTTTTAATAAAAAAGGTATAAAGTTACAAAATTATCTGGATAATTTTATATATCTAATAAATAAGATATGTTTAGGGCTCATTAACTAAAAAAAAATATATTTAAAAATTAAAATACCCTTGCCATTTTTAAAATTTTTTGATACAATTAACATTATATAGTTTTAAAAATGTAAAATTCGTTAAATTTATTAAAATTATATAGGTTTTAGCTTCCGTTATTATTAATGAGAATTAAAATTAACGACCCTTTGCATAAGGTTTACAGAGTATTTTTGTGAAAATTCCATTAAAAATTATACTAAGCTTATAAACTTTACCAAAATTAGTATTTAATCTGAAAAGACGCACCCTTAATTTTATTTATAAATTTATCAACTATTCTTAAATATTATGTGCTCACTAACTCAGCAATCTAATTCACCGGGAATCAATTACGGTCAATTAGATGCACAAAATATCAGCGATGGAGCTGCTATTAATCTATTCCAAGGAAATCTAAGTATGCCTGTAGAAGTTATTTCACTTCCAGGTCTCAATAGTTTAAATTGTGATATTAATATTATTTATCAAAGTCAAGTTACTGAAAAAGTCGATCAATGGAATTTAGAGTGTTCACCAAGCCCCATAGGACTAGGCTGGGATCTCTCTCTTCCACGGATTGTAAAAAATGAAAAATTAAATAGTAGTCCATTTGACGATGATTTTTTTCTAATTGAACAAGGAACTCCTACAAGACTTATACCAAATTCAACGTATTCAAAAGATCAAATTGATTTTGAATTAGAAAATTATGCTTTTCAACATATTCGATATTTTCCAAAACAGGAAAAGTGGGAAATACAAAAAGAAGATGGCACTATATGTAGTTATGGAGGAAACGAAAATTCAAATACTTTACAATGGGGAATCCATTGGGATAATTGGGTAGGGCCCAAGCTTAAATACCGAAAACCAAAAACGTTATGTAAAAGCTTGGAATCTTGCCAAAGTTGAAAATATTTATGGAAATTTTTATTGTTTAAGTTATCAAGTAAAAGAACAATCTGTAGGCAATGGTTCACTTACATATACTAAAGAATGTGTTATCAGTCAAATTCAAAATGATTATGGTTGGTTTTTGGATTTTGAGTATCAAGATATGACCTATGATACTAGTTCGTTAGAGGCGCCTAAAGAATATTTAGATCCTGCGCGAGATCCACAATTAGAACTAACAAATATCGATTTTTCAGATGCTTACCAATCTTGCTACTTAAGTATTTATTTACAAAAAGTCACGCTTTATAATCATAAAAATCAACCAATCACAAAAGTTCAATTCGATTATTATGATTTAACAAATTTAACTCCCCCCCTTAGTGCAGACGCTACGGACCGGGAACGCTTAGTTTATGGTACTACTTATAAGCGCTATTTAAAATCTATTCAGCGTTTTTATTCTAGTGATGAAACGAAACCCGGTACGCACTTTTTTTATAATTTTAATATACAAGAACAACCTAGAGGGGTATTAAATAAAATTATTTACCCGAGTGGTGGCCAATCACTATTTGCGTATCAAAAAATAGTTGTTGGTGCAGATAATCAACAAGATCCGGGAGCCCGAAATAAATGTATAAAAAATCCATTTGACCAAAATCAATCCGCAAAACCTCGAATTTGGTATGGTGAAGATTATACCATTGTTGGTTGGTACAATGAACAACAGAACCTATTACGTTTAAATGTTTTTACGTGGGTTGGTCATTGGTGTATAAGTCAAACCGACTGGTGGGACATTGAGGGCGTTATCGAATTAGATCGAATACAATTAGCGACTAGTGAGAATTGTTTTTGCGTATCCATTGCATATGATCCACAATCCAGTCAAGGCGCTCGAACGGATTTATTTTTATTTAATCGAGATCATTTAAAACCAACAATATGGATTAAACAAAACCAAGTGGACTCTTTTGAAACTACAAAACTTCAATTAAAAAATGGGAGAGATTTTTTCTTGGTTTATGACTCAGATAATAAAAAAATGAATCGCTATTTTTGGCATCCGTTTGAGCGAACATTTTTGATTGAAAATTTGACAATATCTACAAATTCTGATGATAACTATTTTTTAACAGCTTATTCTAATTATTATATTATTTATCGTTATAATAGTGATACCGAAGATTTCACGGAATTTAGCATTTATTATTGCGATCAATGTTATAATTGGCAACAAGGAGGTAGTTTAAAGGAACGTATCTATGCTCCTAGTATTTCTGGTTCTCGATATTGCGAATTTGGACCAAGTGATAGTTTTGCTGCAGTGGCCTCAATTACTAAAAAAAGAGACGATAATTTTGATTCAGAATTAAAAATTTTAATGTGGAATGAAGATTTTAGTAATTTATTTTTTGCAGAATTAGAAGAACCTTGGGGAGAGGATAGAAGTCCTTTTACTTATATTCCGAACCAAATCTTGCCTTATTTAGGACCAATTTCGGTTCAAAATTCATTAGTAGCTTCTGGGGCCAATAGCTATATTTTTAATGGATCTAAATGGGTTTTTCAAGGAGTTGGGATAAAAAAAGATGGCTCATTTAAATATCCTGACAATCAATTTTACTGGTATGCTTTTCAAAGATCGGGATTATTAAAAACAGAAAATACAGAAAGTGGTATTTATAGCTCTTTAACATACCCTACCTCAACGAATACTAGTTCAAGCTGGGATGAGATCGTTCTCGAGGAGTATGAGGAATCTAGCCAATCTAAACGAGTAAAAGAATGTTATCCCACTTTTATAGACACTTATTTAAGTGTAGGTAACCGTATCTACTGTAATCCATTGAATCAAAATTGGAAAAATATCGAAGATTATCTTATAGAAGAATTAAAGGTTGAAGAAGATCTCATAATTGATACAACGACCATTATTAACCAAGCACCCTACTTTTTAGCTTTTATGACTGTGGATCAAGATGGTCAGCCATACGATACACGAATAGGATTTTTTCATAATGGCGATTTCGTTCGAGACGAAGACGGTAAAATTGAGTTAGAAATTTTAGAAAATCAACAAGTAACCAAACTTTTAAATGAAAATTATAAGTATCAAAGTTCATTAAATGGTCAATTACCCTCAATACCACAGGGATTTGTCACTTATTCTACAGAAACGGAGCTTGATAACTCTACATCTATAACATTGCATCACTATTCTAATCAATCGTTACAAGATCCTGTTGAAACTTTTGTCATTAATCAAATGACTTTAGATTCTGGATATAATAAAGTACACAAATGTTATAAGTATGAAAATATTTCTGCAGCACAAGATTCTACTCAAACATTAATTCGATTTCAGAAAGTTACTGAATATCAAGGATGTTTACAGCCCCAAGACCAAACAAATGGTTATACGATTTCTTATTTTGCAAATGGACTTCCCGGTCAAACGAGTCAATTAACAATACCGTCAGCATTAGATGGGATTTTATTAAAAAAAGAACAATACGATACTCTAAATAATTTGATTAGCTTTACGGAAACGGAATCTGAAATCATAACTAAAATTCCACGTTCATTGGATGATCCAACTTTACGACCTCTGTTTGGGGCATTTATACAAACAAAATCAAAAACGACCATGCTTGATGGTGTTACCACTTGTATGTATTTTGAATATTTATTAAATTCTGGACGAGTTCAAAAAACCGAAATGAGTTATTACGATAGCCAAGCTCAATATGTGACTGAACAGAAAATTTTCACTTATGGTTATGAAAAATATCCGGAATTACAACAACAAAATCGAATTTCAGAATTAGTCCAAACCCAAATACAAACCAAAATCGCGCCAAGCGATGAGTATCAAATAAAATATTCCAAAGTTCAAACATACAAAAAATGGCAATATGACGATCAAATTTATTGGGCTGAATTTCAAGAATATCTAGGTACTGAACCGAATTCAGTTTTTGACTGGACTACTGACAATGTGGATGATAAAAATTGGCATTGCACAAAAACGATTATTCAAAGAGATAGTCAAGGTAATGTGTTGCAGTGTGAAGATACTGAAAAAATTGTTACAACGGTACCATATGATGATTTAGGATTTTTTCCAATAGCATCTTTCATCAACGGTTCCACAGCAGAAGGAATTTTTTATGAAAGTTTTGAACCTTATCAAACCTGTTCATTATCTTTTAATACAGGAGGTGGACAACTTTATAACCAAGATTGTTTTGTTGGAACCACATGTTATAAAATTGATCAATCAGGAATCTTAAGTAAACAAACGAGTTTTCAACAAGATACGTGGGCTACAAAATATTGTTTGAGTGCTTATTTAAAAACAAATATTAAAGATCCTTCTGAATTAGAATTTAAATTAATGGCTGGAAGTTCTATAGTCAGTAAAACCATAATCCCAGATACTGGTTGGTTTTATTTTCAATGGATTATGGATCTAACTGAATTGAAAAATGCTCAGAATACATTAGATATTCAATTCATCGTCACTTTAGATGAATCCGAAAAAGAATATGTCCAATTAGATCATTTAAGCTTTAGACCGATCAATACGCGTTTTAGCGCTGAAATTTATGATCCAAGTTTTTGTCGTCAGACAGCTGCATTAAGTAATAATGGAGCTTGTGATCGTATTTTTTATAATCAATTTCAAGATAAATTAGCTATGGTTGGCGCTTATGAAAATGTTCTAGGCTTTCGAACGGCTTTTTTAACTCAACAGAAAGAGCAGACCGCTTTTCCTATCGAAGATCCTAATATGGAATTAATCGTTCGAGGTACCGAATTAGGTTTTTATGATACTTTTAAACAAAATGCTCTGGAGAATTATAATTATATAGATAGTAATTCAGAAGACTGGTCTGTGAATCAACAAAAACTGGAATTTTTGTCATCTGCAAATGATACTATTTTAGGTGCTCGAGTTGAACGTCAATTTTTTAAATCGAATAATTTAGCAGTATGTGTCTATGCACCAGATAGTTCCGCAGGCTCTATTAGTGTCGGAATCAGCCCTTTTTATATTGTTTGGAATGGTACCTGGAATTTAAATCAGCTTGAAAACGATCAATTACAGATTCTGGAACAAAACAATGAAATAGCATTTGGCCGTGAATGGATTTTTATTTTTATTGAAAATCGCGTTGTGTTTTTTGCCAATGGAATAAAAATTTTTGATCGAAATTTAACAAAAACGGAAATTCAAGGATCTGTTCAATTGGGTATGAAAGAATCTGGTTGTTTTGAACAACTTTTAGTAGCTGAAAAAATACAAATTGATATGAATTTTCTGGATGGTTTTGGGAAGCCTATTCAAAAAATTAATTGGGAATCCTCTCAGTCTTCGATCGTTGAAGGTACTTTATATGACAAGTGTGGTCGTGATGCTATTCATTTAAAGGCGACACGAGTTCCGACTCTAACTCTTAGCTATTTAAATAATTGGGCTCAGTCTGCTGATACTGCACTTTGGGCAGGGGATGGTATTAAAGGAGATATTAATAACTATAATCCAGATGACCAAGCATATCCTTTTGAACAAGAAGCTTATGAGGCATCACCTCTTGATCGTGTGATCAAAAAAGGTCTACCAGGAAAAGATTTTGCTATTACAACTAGCAATTCACATATACAAAAAATCCAGTATTTGACCAATACGGAGAATACAAATTTTCGCTATAAACTTCCAGCCAATAGTTATTTTTTACAAACATGTACAGATGCAGATGGATTCATTACTCATTATTTTCGAGATATTGCACAACATTTAATAGGTGTGATTCAAGAGGGAAACGAGTCTAATCGATTGGCTAGTTGGGCTTATGATCACAATGGTAATTTAACAGAAGCAGTACCGCCTAATTATTATAGTGGTCAGATGAATGAATCTGGGATCAGTACTTATGCATATGATTTTTTAGGTAGACAAATTAAATCGACTCATCCTGATTTAGACGAAGGTAATTTTGTATATGATGATGCATCCATGGTTCGTATTTATCAAGATGCACAAGCAAAAATACAAAATATTGTTAACTATATTAAATATGATTCTCTAGGTCGAATTCTAGAAAAAGGTTATATAGAACAAGATTGGGATTTACCAACACTCGAAATAAATGCTCAAAATCCAAAATGGCCAGAAAATGGAAATTGGACTATTCGTTATCAATATGATGGGGATAATTCCACAGTTAATATGTTAGGTAATCTTTGGCAAACACAAACAGCTAATGGAAATAATACCTTACCTATTATTGAAACATTCGGCTATGATCTATTGAATTGTCCTATCTCTTGTCAAAGAACTATTGATGATTCTTTAGTACTAGAGCTTCAATCAATTTATAGTTGTTGTGGAACTCTATTAAAAACATTTGATAATCAAACAAATCTGGAAATGAGTCATGTATATAACCCACTTGGACAATTAATTCAGTTAAATGGTTCAGTAGATCAAAAAGAAATTCCAATGGTCGAGTACTCGTATACGGCTTGTGGAATGATTCAAACTTTAAAGATTCAAAAATCAAGTACTGAAACACCATTTTTCGAACGTGATCTTATTTATAACTCACCTGAATGGTTAACAAATCTTCAAGATTCCGCTTTTCAAGAACAATTAACTTATACTTCTGGCAGTTGCGACAATTCAGGTTATTATACTGGAAAAGTTGCTAGTCAATCCATCCAACTAGAGGAAGAAGATTACGGAACTTCTTGTTTTAAAGTCGATCAATGGAATCGACTGATTCAATCTAAAAATCCAACGATTGAGGAAAGTTGGCAAATTGATTTGAATAATAATTTTAAAAGTTGGACAAATAATTCTATCACACGCATTTTTGAAACCATTGAAAATCGTAATCAAATTCTTTCGATTCAGGAAAATGATAAAAAAACAACCTATAACTATACGCCTAACGGAGAAATTGAATCCATAAGTTGGGATGATCAAAAAACAACATTTTCTTATTATAAAGGAACAAGTTGTTTATCCACTATACGAAAAAAAGACACCCAATAAGTGGAGTTTGATTAAAATGGGTAAAAATTTACGAGCCACCAAAGAAAATTCCTTCTAACCCTCAAAAAAGTTAGTCAATCTTTTTATCTTTATAACGAATCAGAAAAACCATGTTTAATTGTTCACAAAAAAGACTCTATCTTGAGCTCTTTACGGCTAATTCGAGATACGTATTTGAACAATTATACGGATGGGTGGATAAACATAGTATGCATCTAAATATCATGGTGATTGGAGACGGTTATGTATCGGTGATAATGAGCATATATTTGGGTATATGTAATTATTGTATATAGAGGTAGATCTATTATCGTTCAAACGCCTCCCATCGATTACAATTATTTATTTACGGATCATGAATACGATTTTGAATCTGGACTTTATAATATGGAAATTCGACTGTATGATCCAGAAATTGGTCGATTTTTGATGACGGATCCTAAATCCGAATTCTTTTCACCTTATGTTTATGTAGGAAATAATCCATTAATAGCCACAGATCCTACTGGAAGAATGTCTTCTAAAGCTATTGGCTGGTTATCTTTAATTGTTGGAGTTATCGTGAGTGTGGCTACTGCCGGCGTCGCAGATGCATTTTTAGCTCCAGCAGCAGCGGCAGCTATTGGAGCAGAAAGTGCCGTGGCTACTGCCGTTGTTGGTACAAGTGTGGAAGTTGTCTCTGCATCGGTTACTGGAGCATTCGCAAGTCAAGCGGTGACCTCTGTTGCAAACCATGAAGCTTTTTTTACAAAAAGTTTAGGAACTAGTTTATTAGCAAACTTAGCTGGTGGCGCGATTGGTGCTGGTATTGGTGCTGGTGTAGGAAGTGCTATGAAAGCGGCCGGTTCACGAGTGGGTTCAAGAGCGATCTCAGGAGCTAGTCAAGGATTCTCAAAAACAACTAAAAAAGTGGCACAAAACGTGATTAAAGAAATGAGTGGTAATGTTTCAGATTCTTTAGTAAACTCCGCCGTAAATGGAGCATTCGGAGATGATTGGAACGGTATGGATGCTGGATTAGTTGGTCTTTCGTTGATTACTGGTACTTTACCTAGTGGAATTAAAAAGTATAGAAAAGTGCGCCGAGTTGACGCGGAACCAAAATTAACGAAATTTACAAAAATTGAAGATGATGCGAATCCATTAGCTTCTCAAAAAACAAAATCTAGTCAATTAAATACATCTACTAAAAAAAGTCAGCCATCTGCATCTACGAAAATCACTTCTTCTACAACTGTTTCTCAGATGATACGTTCTAATTGTATGCCGAAGCGAACAAAAACCTATTCATTAAAACATACTGCTAATTTAGGCACATCTATTGGAAAATATACAAAAACGCATACATTTGCAAAAGAATTACAATCAGATGTAGTGGCATCTCCGCGTGATTAAATTCTAATGTTTTTTAGAAATAGGATTATGGTTCAAAGCCAATTTTTATTTAATAATTAAAGATTTTTGAGCTAGTATTCTTAATTATTTTGCTATTCTCAACTTTATATTTTATTTTGAAATATAGAGTGGGTAGCACCATTTTTAGTCCAATCAAATACACTATTGACTTATAGATCATTTATATATTGAAAGAAAATAAAATAGTCTATAAAAAAAATTATAATGGCAACAACAAAATTTTTAACCAGTCGTGTAACATTTAATGGCAGCGATAGCAGTACATTAACAGCATCTGCATCACAAGAGTTTGAAACCGATGTTTCAGACGTTACCGTCGCGATTCAATCTTGGAAAATTACAACCTCTTCAGATAGAGAAATTCGACATTTTGAGTTAGGTATAGATAATGTCCAGAAAAATGGACCTAAAGTTTCCTGTGATATCACATTAACATTGGCATCATCGGAAACTAAATGGAGCCTGGACCATGGTAATTGCTATGTAGATATAATTTTTCTTGCGGTTTGTGATTAATTTTTTTGGTTTCCAAGGAATCGCTAAAATAGTTTCTATATAAGATAAAAAAATTTATCTAATGACAATAGATGATTTATAAATTAAAAAAAAGTATTTTAGCGTTATGCATAATTCTATTAGCGAATACTAAAAATGATTCTCGATTTGCATTTTTTAAAAAAGAATAAAAATTAATTGAATTACTTTACCCAGCAAATGGATTGAATAATTTGTATTCAATTAGTAAATTTTTCGAATTTAAACTAAGATTTCAGTACAATAAAAAAGGAATAAGTTCTAGATATATTAAGATTGACAAATGGTTCTATATCGTTATCGAAGCTACTCTGCAAACAAACAGTCAGAAAACCAATATTTTACGAAATCCTAGAAAAGTATTTTTATTCAAGTAATCAAATTATTTATATGTTAGACGAATAGAAAGAAAATCATCGCAGGTGATTTTTTAAGGAGATGTCGATGTGTCTAAAAATACAATAATTAACCTTTTATAGAAATGTAAGAGCTTTAAAAATTTAAAGCTAGACTATTGGTTAAATTTTAGAGTTTCTGGCTCATATTTATTAAAAAATTTATTCGAGATTCAACTATTAAATTTCGAATATAGCCTATCGGTAACGATAGGCTATATTCGAAATTTAATAAAAGCTACCTGTAAACGATTGTATATATAAAAACAACAACATCAATTATATAAAGTCCAGTTTGAATCTTATATATGTGAATACAAAAATCACAAATTTACGTGTTTTAATTTTCTAAGAGTAAATAGAAATATTAAACACAGTTGGCCATGTTACTATTATATTTTCGCACTCGCATAATTAGCATTTAATATTTATAACTATATTTTCATATAAAGCAAATTTCTTAGTTCCGCACATAAAATTAAAAAATAATTTAACTAAACTTATAGCCATAAAGACAATACCCACTGATGAGGCCTTCTAATTTATATAGCCGTCATAAAATTTTGTACCAACCGTATATTCGATGATCAAATCAGTAACTTATATATTTGTCACTTTAACATCAAACTCACGAATATAAGAAGGAGTTGTTTCGCTACAGCACAACGTCCGCCTAGTTTTCCTATTCATGACTTATTTTTATGGGTAAAGTTTGTTGTTTTTGAATGAAATTATATTTGGCTGATATTCGTTTTTGGATATATAATATGCTAGACCAAAAATGAAAATAAACAATCTTAGATTATAAAAAAAAAAATAGAAATTTACTCACAGGCTGCAATATATAATAGGGAAGCACTCGCTTGGTTTGGATCAATAGTGTGACCATAATTAGCCGATAATTGTAAAATTACTGTACACGTGACAGTATTGGAAACAGTTGGTATTGTTTGGGTGGCACACTCATGGAAATTATTATTAGCACTTTTCTGAACTAATTGAAATGCTTTAAGAACCACATTTGCCGTTTTAACATCAGTTTCAAATGTTGTTTGTGTTATTTTTTTAACTGTGCCATCCCCAGATTATTTTAGATCCGTAAACACTAAATCTTATGATTTTCAAACTAAACTCATAATTCATTTTTGAATAATAATATTTTCTTTCAATATAAAGCTAATAGACAATAAAAAAAATTTATACCTAAATGATAAAAATTGCTAATTGAAATATTTGCTGAAATTTGGTTCTAAAATTTAATTAAGATTGGAAAAAATATAAATTTTTCGTATATAAATAAGCTATAAGATTCCAGGATTGTTTTTTGCTAAATATAGGGTTTTTTTCATACAATTTACTATAAAGAACACATCAGCAATGGGACGTGTAGGTGAAACTTCTCCACCATCCTCAAGTATAGTACATCTAATAATATTTTCTTCGGTTTTTATATCAAAAACTCCAGCAGATACAAATTATACTTTACGGCAGTCTCTGAATAAGCTATAAAGAAACCAGAAAGATTTGCTGAACAACTTTTTATATTTGTTGAAAATGTATGGGATATTTTTTTACTAATTAAGCCATTACGTATAGTAACATCGGTAAATGTTACGCGTTCTGTATAAAATTGAATAGTCATAATTAAAATGTAATTAATTTTTTATATTAAAACTTCCATACGTGGTGATACGAGTATTTGTCGTTCTTTTGTAAATGTAGGTGTTTTTGAATATTTACCAACAGATGTACGTAAATTTGACGTATGTTTAAGCGAATAAGGATTCGTACGCTTCTGTGTTGCATTGGATCGAACTAAATGAGAAGTATTTGTTGAGGTGTTTATTTTTGTGTTTGGATTAAATAAAGTATATATCTATTTTTGATATAGATTGAAGTATTAAGTAAATTGCAAAATGGGGGACAAGTCCAAAGATTTTATTTTATGTTGATTCTCGATTGTGTTTTATTTTTTAATGAGCGCCATTTGGTTGGTTATAAAGATTCTATTCATAGAATAATCAAACTCTAAACTTCTGAGTTATCTGAGTTAATAGAATATTCTAAATTAAAACCTGAAATTCAATTAGATTCGTTAGTATATTAATTTATATTCTTAAAAGTCACCATTCCTTTATAAAGATGCACCCTTATGAATTGTGATAATAGCCTAATATTTTCATCCGCTTTTTTATTCTAGTATATAAATATAGAACTGTTATTCAATTTTCTAATCATTTTTCTTATTTTAAATGCCTTAATGTACTCAAAAATGGCTATAAATGATCACGTGTATTTCTATTGACTGATCATTTGATCTTACCTGCGTTTAAAAGTAATATCATATGATAAATTATATCAAGCTTAATTTTTATTTGAATCTAGTACAAGATTAAAATCTTGAATTTCACGGTCTAAATTTGTTCTAATTTTCCAAGATTGAATGGCTGCTAATTGAATCTATGATGGGAAGACGTACATCTACTAGCTATTACTGTCTTCAAATTTCATCTAATTGAGCGCTATATACATCGTTGTTAATGGTCGATGGATCAGAAAAAGTCATGCAATAATTTAATTATTAATGGTTGTATCTGAATTGGAAACAAATTATATTTATAAGTTTCCTTTTTTTGTTTTATCAACTATTTAAATGATAATTAAGCAGAATAAGATTGATTTGTTTGATCGATATAGGCTAAATAATAGAAATATTGATAATGAATTTTCTCTATTGGATTATATATAGTAGTGAACCGTATGATTATCTTACTTTTTTCGAATTATACATAATATAAAATTCATTATTTGTATCAAAAAATTTTTTCAAAAGAGGAGGGGCAAATAAGTTCATCGAATGTTGGATACAGGTTCTTGATTTATTTAAACTTTGGAATCACTTGTTTATATGCCGAATCTTTCAAATATTTCTCGATAGGCTGATTTCGTAAAATGAAAGCTTGCCATTGTTTAGCCCAATGGGGTCTAACATTAAGTTCAACATTTTGATCATTAGTCCATAAATCTACAATTTGTTGTATAAATTGTTTCCAGTTACGCATTAATGGGAGTTAAAATTTCAATAGAATAAGTACCATTATATTTATCAGAGGCCTAATAGTTTTATTATATAAAGTATTACGTATATCATAGAATTGCATATCACTATTATGGGTTTTGCTGTATTTAAAAATTAAAAACAGTTGACATTTTAAAAAATTTTTGATATAATGGGTATCAGCTAGTTTTAAAAATATAAAATTAGTGGTAGAAAAATTTATTTATAAACTCTCTTTTCGTTTTTCTACATCTATTGAAAAATATACAAAAATTCATACATTTTTAAAAAATTAGAATGATCATTCGTTTTATAAAATTTTGAATTATTGAATATAAATTAATAATAAATATAACTATATATGGGGATTCAATTTTATACACAAAGAGTAACATTCACAGACATTCCTGTTAGTAACGGTACTATTAGTAAAGAAATATCTCATGAGTTTGATACCAAGGTAATTGAGGGTACAGCCACGCTTTCCGGATTTTTTTTAGCTTATCCAGGAGACCGCCGTGAAGTAGAATTTGTAGGTGCACGTGTTTTTGATATAAAAAAGGAGGATAATGTGATTACCTGTACTATCGAATTGAAACTTGATGATGGGGGGGGCGAAGATACTGGCGGAGAAGTTTCGCCTAATCGTTCAATAGCGGATGTTTTATTTATCGCGTATTGTGAGTAAAAAACTTTTTTAAAGTCTTATAGAAGTGTATTTTTATGAACATTTGATAGAATTCCATCATTATGTTAAAGTAGCCCGTATGACGATATCAAATGTTCAAACAGAAGGGGCTACCATATGTTGTGATCTTTAAGTAGAAAATAATCATTTTGATTATTTTCTACTTAAAGATTGTTCAGCAACAGTATTATTTATAGCCGACTACGAATAACCATTATTTTAGAATATCTGTTATTGATTTTTTCAATTTATAATAAATTTTATTACTGTATAGATATTATCCTTTTTTTGATCATTGGAAGCTCACTTTTTGATTAAAAAAATTATAAATATCTGTAATTGAAAAAGCGAATAAATTTAGTTTAAATTTTAAGTCCATTGATATAAAATAAAAAACAAATAATAACCTCTTACAAATTTATATTTTTACTCTGTTTGAGTGCATTTTAATCATTTATCTGATTCTAATTCCGGCAAAATCATTGAATCCATTTCTAATGAATATGATACGGATATTAGTCAAGTAAGTATTGCACTTCAATTGTGGGAATAGAATTTTTCAAAAAGATATACGTTTATGGTTTTGAAAATATAATCATGAAATTTCTATAAGTATAGTATTGATGAGTGATTTAAGGAATTTATCATATGTTAAAAATATTTTTTATAAAATAAAATAAACAATATTAAAATTAGGTCATACACGACTTTTTATTCTCAAAAAATCTATTTTAAAAATTAGACTGGTGATTGTTATAATTTTATTCAAGTCTCGACAAGTCATAAATTCGATACGTAAGTTCTTTTAGGAGAAGTCGCGCTCAAAGGATTTGAGATCCAGTACTCGGGCAATGGGTATCATTATATTAATGAGTGCAAATGATAAATGTTCAATGTGATCAAAATACAATATCCTGCGAGGTTGGTATAAAAATTAATAATGATGATGAATCATCAGCAGAGATATTTTATATTGCCATATTTGAGTAAAAAAGATAAATCGTATATAGAATAATAGAAAAAGAATTAAAATTTAATCATAAATAATTTTTAACAAGATTCAAATTGGACACCGATTGTGATAATATATGGATAAATTAATTTAATGAATACTATTTATTGATCTCTCAGAATGAAAACTCATAACTAGTAAGATTCTTCTTTCTCTAAATTATTAATCATTTCAAGAAGAAGATGGATAATAGTGTGATACCATTTATTAGTTACGTGAATTATGATGAATGATTTCTAGCTGCTATACTAATTTAGGATCCTCATTCGTCCAAGCATCGTTGGTTCGATCTAGTTCAGCTAACTCAATGACACATCCAGTATATGTGATATGGTCCCATTCCTTTTTATAGCTTTTTATGCTTTCGGCCAATAATTCGCGAACATTTTCGTCTACATTTGTTGTAGCAAGCAGAGGATTTTTACTGGTCTGAGCTAACTGTATTTCTTTAACCAGGCTTTCGAGAGCGCTATTTAGAATAAATAATTTTTTCTTAGCTATAAATAGCCGAACTCTAAGATAAACTAAATTTGGGATTAACTCCTGTAGTTTACTTCTTTGATCAGCACCTTCAATACCACCCTCAATCAGATCAATACCAATAGTCACGCCAGCGACTATCGCCCCAACTATCATATCTGCTGCTATTTTAATTCCTATGCTAATAGTTACCTCTGCAGCTAACTCTGCTCCTTCTGCGGCTCCTTCTGCGGCTACCTCTGTACCAATCGACGCGGCATCTGTATATAGTGTGTTAGTGGATACCATTTCGGAATTAACAAAATCTAGAGTTATATCTTGTGCAATATCCGAAGATATGGATCCTTGAGAGGCCAAGGTTCGTGCAAGTCCGGGAGCACAATACTTTAAGGCTAGCCCTCCGCCTAGAGCCCCCAATGCGTCGGTGACCCCACCGACAATATTGAATATACGTTGATCCTCTTCTAGATTCTTAATACTATTTAAATACTTACCTAAATCCACTTGCTCTGTTTTTGGATTCGGAAGTTCATATAGATTATATAATTTATTAACTTCCTGTATACCATTCTTTAAATTAACTTTTATTTGTTTATAAAAATCTGCTGAATCGGATATAAAAGTTGTGCAATCTGCAGCTAGGGTTTGAGTACGATTAAGTCGCTTTGGATTATCGGGATATTCTAGGTTTGAAAAACTCATAATTGTATAATGATGTAAAAAAATATATTATCGGAATCATCAAATTGGATCATCTTCCGTATAAGAGCCGTCTTGTCGATCTTGTTCGATAAGGCTCATTTGTACTTCTTGTTCTATAAAAGCATCCACTTGTAATGCTTTTCTGATTTTTTCATTGGCTTTATCCAAGGGGAACGTAATCACCAATGGATTCTTAGATGATGCGTTAACTTTTAAAGCCTTAAGGATAGCAAGCATATGAGTATGCTTGCTATTCAAATTCTGTAAACATAATTTTGTATTCGTTCTCATATGAAAGAGTTGCGCAATTAGATCTCGATACTTATCTCTATCTGCACTTCCTTCAATAGCGGATAAAGCTAATCCTAATATTGGCATAACTAACATAGACGCACTTAAAACGTCTTCTACTATCGGAGCCAATTCGCGATATTTGTTTAAGAAGGCAGATAAATTTTTGTTTTCATTATCTTCGCTCAAAATAAAGTTCGCATACTCCGTAGTTTGAACTGGGATAACATAATCTTGGCCTAATGTGTTAATAAGGTTTTTAATTTCGGAAATATGATGTTTACAGTTTTCTAATATTACCCCAATCTGGGTTTGCAATTCATGAACTCTAGCTGATCGTTTGTCATTGTCTGGATAAAAAATATTCATTTTTTAATGGAGTAAAAATTATTAGGATTATTTTTTTTAAGGTTTCAAGTTAGGAGAGTAGATTTATCCATATCAAATTGTATCTCTAATAGATCACTAGCCATAAGCATCATTAAGAATCTATTTAACTTCAATATTGTGATTTGGAGTTATGAGTCAGATCATAACTCCAACTACCTGGTACTTTCTCCATTTTTTGCATATGGAAATTTCCTCCGTCGTTACGGGGTTACAGAAAGCTTCGACCGCATACACGGTATTATATGAGGCGATATACACTTATAAAATATCTCATAAAGTTGACGGAAGTGTGGTTTCTATACCAAAATTGAATGCCAATGTAGTGCGTAACCGACTTTGGCTATCATAATTAGGTATGCTGCAGATTCTTACGCGTTACTCACTCGTTGGCTACTAATATGAAAAAAATTTTTGTATATCCGTTCGACTTGTATGTGTTAAGCATACCGCCAGCGTTCATCCTGAGCCAGGATCAAACTCTCCATTTAAGATCCTATGGAATGTTTGAATTCCTACTTGTGGGTTTAAGTACGATTCACTTAAACTTGATTTATAGATTAATGTATATTTATTTGAATATCAAGTGCTTCTCTCACCAAAAAGTGTCAATCTTCATATATATATAAGAGAGTTGCGCTTCACAGCACACGAATTGGCTTTGCATTAAAGCACCTATCATCGTTTATTTACAGTCAACTTATAGCTTCGATTTGTTCCCATTCGAAACTTAAAACTATAAAGAAGAGCCTTATCCGACATAGGGTCCATAAAAAAAGATTGCAATTAATGCAATAGCCACTATACCAATAACTGTTCCAACTAACCATAATGGTATACGGCCTGTTGTTTGCGTATTTACCATGAATTATTTCTCCTAATTTAAAGTATTATGAAATGGATAAAAGAGCTATCTTTAATTAAAGATATAACTTGAAAATAAAACAACTCGTTATATTTTGGAGAGTCAAGAATATAAATAAAATATAAATGTAGAAATTGAAATGGACTCTAAGTTATTGAGCATGTTAGATGCTACACTATTTATAAAATTTGAAAAAAATATATATAACAACTTTAGACGAAACAGTTCAAAATATAGATAATACCATATAATTTGATTAATGCTGCTTTTTTTAGTAATCTCACATGATTCAAAAATTATTAGTGAAGATAACATGGTATGCGTATTATAACATAAGTAGGGCATCTGGTCAAGACCAATATTATTACAACGTATTACAACGGAAAGGGAGGGATTCGAACCCCCGGTAGTCTAAACTACGTCGGTTTTCAAAACCGGTGCATTCAACCGCTCTGCCACCTTCCCTTATTATTTTAGAATTTGTAAGGAATACGCAAAAATTATCAGTAAAATAGAATATTCGATTGCAAGTTTTTTATTAGGATTCAAACAATCACTGGAATAGTAACGGTGAATTTACATTAAACGCAAAAATTGCCGGTAATGATGGTGATCAGAAAAACGCGTTGAATTTTGTAATACCAAACACGGTATCTCCTAGAGAGAGAGGACTACCACCTGAATTTGATATTCTGGAAACTTTGGATTCAATAGGCTACTATGCTATAGTCATATGGCAAAATGACCATACTTTTATGGAAGGTTGCTCTATATCTCTTCAAATACAAAAAAAGAAAACTTCAGAAGGTTTCATGTGGGCATTTGATTATCCACGTTTTAGTGATAATAAACAAGCGGCTTCAGATGGAACCCAGGATCCAAAAAGTTATCTGAAAAATGTATCCTGGAACAAGAATCCAAAATCGTTTTCTATCAAAAGCACTAAAAGCCAAATTCCTATAACTTTTGCATTCGATGCTTTGAGTGGCGCTAAAGAAAATTTTTATAATGTTATTATTAATATAAATAATTTGTAGCCAATTGTAGCAACTTTAGTTTAAGTCCTATAGAGGGTCCTTTTTGAAAATTTAAAATATGTGGCGACTCTAAAAAATACCGCTTAAAATAATACAGGATTCTTGAGAATATAAGAATAGAAATAATTAAAAAACGAATATGTCAAAAATTGAAGTTATAGAAATGGGAAAAAATGATTGGATTAAAGAATAGCAAAGTTTATATACTTGTAAATCGGCTGCTGTACTCATTGGTCGAGAACATCAGGGTGATGAAAATGGAAACACTCGATATAACTATGCAGAATTGAAAGTTCAATAGAAGATTGTCAAAATATCTTTTTCAAAATTTATCTATTTCTTGGCAATAAATTAAGATTATTTTAAAAAGTATCCCGAATATAGTAATTTTGTCTATAAGTTTCAATATTATTATTATACTTTTTAGATAAAAAATAGTATTTTGTAATTTAATAAATTAATCAATCAAAAGTAAATATTTAATATATTTGGGATTTATTAGCCTAATAGAGTAAAAAAAATAAAAAAATATATATATAAGAATTAAAGATATTGTTTTGAGATTTTGTCCATTATATTGTGTGTATTGCAGTCTAAATTAGGAATGTGTAAGATATACTATATTTTTTTTAACGATTTTTGATTATTTTACCTAGCTTATATTGGAGTGTACTGGATACATGCAAAAATTCACTAAATTTACTAAAACGAATAACTTATTTAAAGATGAATATACTATTTCAAACTCAATTAATCGGTTTTGGTACAATACCTGGACCAGTCGAAAGAAAAATAGAAATTTCATTTCCAGTGAATCTTGAATCTGCAGAGATTGTTTTAAAAGGTTTTACTCTGAATTATGACCCACATCATAAACATGAAGAACATATAGCTTACGTCCAAATAGGCGATTGTTGTATTAATAGCAATAGGGTTTATGGCACGATTTCAGCTGCTACACCTAAAGACGCCACATTAACCATTTTTAAAAATATACCCGTATGCCTTAACTACTTATTTGAACCTTGTCGATCCGACACAGCGTTTTTTTTTTTTTTTTTTTAGGTTTAACATAAATGAAAATTTCAATCGTGAACCTAAGAGTGTTTTTATATTTTAAAATTCCTGTAGGAAATGTACTATAAAAAAAGAATTAAATGAAGATTAGAGCATTATCCGTTGATAGAAGGCGCTTCTACCGAAGCTACATCTAATAGGAAATTAAGAGCATTTTGTTTCTTTTGTATTTGTTTGGTATAAAAAGGATAATTAAACTTTTGTAGATTGGACCTTCAGAGCACATCTGCCCACCATTCAGTGCTATTTTCGGAATAGTGAGCAGCTTCATATACCTTAAATTGTTTACATTTGCTTAATTTCAAAGCGCCATTCACACATACATTCCCATTTTTTAGCCCAATCGACGCTCATAATCAATTGGTGATCCATCCGTTGAAATTGTAGTTGTTCATCTTTACAGAATACAAAATCAATCTGAAAAGTGTATATTATCACCTCCATCAGAAATTTTTCTAATTGTTGGCTGCGCCGATCGTATGGATGGATTTCTATATACAAGCAAAGTATACGTTCACTTGTATGAGTAGGATTATCTAATTGGGCATCATCAGTACTTTTTTCGACTTCTAGAATAAATCGCCCCAATTGACTATCGAGTCGCCAAAACTGGGGGTTTTTATCAACTTTAAAAGAAAAGACGCCACTTGAGTTAAATTTTTATGCATTTGCATTAATGTCAGTTGACCGTTGGTAATTAATTCATAATGTCCATTCATAGTGATTTTAAAAATTGAGGTTTGAGTAAAACTCTCAACATAATTTTAATGTTCGTACTAATAAAATTTCCTTTAAATTTGGAATATATTTGGGATGATTTATGTGAAAATAAAGATTTATTTCCTTGCTTAGATGTTCCAGCATTTCAAGTTTATAATTTAATGCATTGAGGACTATTCGATCGACTTGCTTGTCTTTATCCACTTTTTGTAGAATTCTTCTTCGTATATTAATAAATTGATTCGGATATTGTCGTTTAAGATCTCCGGGAGTATATATATCAAATAATTGATTTTCTATAGCAATATCCGGTTTTTTTTGCTTATCTAAACCTGCGGATCTTACGATCCCATATTGACTGGGAGAATCGGGATCTAATTCAATGATTTCAAAACCAGACTATTGTAAAATTTTAATGGCTTCATATTCGCCGTAAGCGAAATTACCTCGGTTTTGAATATTTTTAAAATGTTTTTGATAACGACTCCACTCCATAGTGGTATCATCCATTACCTGGGATGGAAAAATCATATAACGTTTAGACACTTGGGTTTTCACCACCTGCAGTGATAGTTGAGCCGACAGCGGGTCGCATTAGGCTTCGAATGCGACCCGTGTCATTCGATTGAATGATACTCTCGATTCGAGTACGAGTTGGTTGACTAAGTGTGGTACCCCCCACCTCGTTTGCGGCATCGACAATGAAAATTCCACGTCTGATACCCGAAAGCTCTCATTTTTAAATAAATTCTCTAACATCAACTCATCGTTCAGCTGTTTGAGCATGGCTTTGAGGTAAATAGGCGATAAATAGTGTTGCCACAACACTTTGCCAGTGTCATCCAATTGTTGGAAACGAAAATAATGTGCATCAATGCGTGTTATTTTAAATTTTTGACTCTGAAAAATTTGTGTTTCTTGTACCATTTGAGTGATAGTCACCTTGGGCTTTACTGGCAAGTATGGTGTTTTTGGGTTGTCAAAAAAAATACGATTGCGTATCACCACGAAGAGTAAATTATTGATAAGCAAAAAAGAAAACCACAATTTTTGTATCCATTTTAGATAATTATACATATATGTAACCTTTATTTGTCATTTTTAATTCAATCAAAATCTACCTCTTGATTTTTTTGTAAGTATATTTTTTTATACTTTATTCCTAAACTTTTTTTCAAAGTTGTTAAATTCAATTTTATATGAAATTTTAAAATGAATATAAAATAATTAATTAATTTTCTATTTAATACTAAATATATACACAACTAATCTATTATAGTGAACTCGAATATAAAAAAATATTCTTTGTTTGATCATATTTCAACAAAACTGATTTTTCTTTTTTTAAAGAATCTGGAAGCTTTTAATGATTATTTTATAAAATTTATTGTTTAAAAAAGATTATTTATTAATTTTATGAATTATAAATTCAAGTTATTTATAATTTTATAATTAGTGGACAACTTTAATTAAAACAATTAAATACTCAAAAAATATGAATTTATTACTCAATAATTATTTAGCTAGTGTATAAATGTCATTTTATTCTATTAATAAAAATAAACTATAATTTTTATAATGTATTCAATTTAATCTAATACCACTTATTATTCGATTAAATCAAAAAAAAAATTTTGACATTTTCTTAAAATTGTGCTTTTATAAATTTGGACGCATTTCAAAAAGTTCACAAATTATGGAATTGGGAAGTAGCACCTAATGATAGTTCGAAATGCGATATCTATTTTTAGATGATTAGACTTAAAAAAAAAAATCCAAATCTTGAGTCATTCCAAATTTAAGTATCGAACGCTAAGCTTATGAAAAAAATCGGAAAGCCCTCGACATTGCTTGATTTTTTGTAGAGTATATTCGATTCTTTTATAGGATTGATCATACTCTACAAAAATATTCTTAAATTCAGATCTCATAATATTCAAGATCACATAAAAAAGTTGTTCATAGATCATGGTCACCACTTTTTTAAACACAAATTCGTGGATTATTTTCAATAGAATTGGTGGGAATTCCATTTAATATACTATTATCACTACCAGTAAATGTTACACACTCGATTCTAACTTTTATTGTTGTGATTATTATTTTTTTTTACGCTATTTTATTTTAATATCGAATAGTATACAAGTCAACAGTGTATTTGATTGCAATAAAAAAGGTTTAAGTCCGTTTTAAAAACGATTCGGATCTATAGGATGTCAATATGGATTTAAGTTATGTGAATGTAATATTTGACGCTAGTTAAGTTTAATACTTAATAAAGGTTTTGATTATTATAAAAAGGGCTTTATTTGTTAAACCAATCGAATAGGCACGATTCAATTCTTAAATTTTTGGTATCTTTTTTATACAATTTTGAATGGAAAATCTATAATCTATAAGAAATAAACTTCAAATAATAAGTAAATTTCAAAAAAGAATGTATAATAAAGTTATTATAATAAATTTTTCATATTCAAGTAATAAAATTATCACAAAACTAACAAAAGAAGATTAACCATTTTTAGTGAGCGCAATGGAGTCAAAAATCGATTCTTTTAAAATTTTAAGGATATTATATTCTTGATCAGCAGAATTTGTATTTTTATTAATATTCTGAAAATATTTTTTATAGCTAAAAGCGTTAAAGCAACGGGAATCCAGAAGTCAGCTGTATGGATTGAACCTATACTTTCCCCTCAATGACCATCCAATGGGAAGAGACTTATGCTACACTGACCGAAATAGAAGAGGGTAAAAAATTGTCAGTCAATCATATAGAAACACAATACCGGAGAAATATCGTATACCTTTTGAAAATCTTGATTTTCAAAACGCTGAATTAGATCCAAACCTACAAAATAATGAATATGCTATTGATAATAATGAAAAACCATATCCTAGTTTTAATTTTGGGTTAATTCAGAAAGTAGAGTCCGATCAAACTGAACTAGTGCCTAATCCACTAAATATTGTCGAGGTTCCTTATAATCAACAAGTTATAATGCAGCCTATAAATAAAGTTTAATCATAATTCTAATTTAGGTACACCTATATACAAAAACTCATACATTTACAATCGGATGTGGTGTTATCTCCACTTGATTAAATTATAATGTTTTTTTGAGAAGTATGATATAGTTCAAAGCCAATTTTTATTTAATAATAAAAGATTTTTGAACTCGTATTCTTCATTATTTATGATATAACTAGTTTATAATTTTTATGATTAAATTTTGATATTGATCACTTTTCTGTTTTTGTCTATATGCTTTTAGTTTCTGGCTCCACTTAATGAGTATTCGCTAATTTTATTATAATCTCATATGCTTTCTGAATATACTGAAATCACAATATCATATTTGTGTTTAAAAAAGCGATGACCATGATCAATTTTTTGGTCCTTGAGGATGAATTGGAGCATGTCCTCCCCCAGCTTGAATTGTAAAAGATGGCTGATGCCAACTTATAACTCTATTTCTAGACATAAAAATTGAAGAAAACCCACCAATTATGTATTCGTGATTGGCAATACTCCAATTCTCTATGTTTGTTTGATTATCTTCTTTTGCTGGAACAACATTTTCTTTTAAATCTGAAATTGTGTGCTGAAGCGTGGTTTTTTGTTTGAGTGGTTTTGGGAATTCAAATTTAAAATTTAAGTCTTGATGAATACCTACAAAAAAAATTCTTTTACGATCCTGTGGCACTCCGAAATCAGAAGCGTTTAAAAGATCTACTATATCCAGCATTTTTAAAAAGTTGTTTTATAGTATTGAATGTCTCACGATTTCTTTTTAAGGGCATTCCACTCACATTTTCAACAAGGAAAAATTTTGGCTGTTTTGCATCTAATAATCGAATAAATTCGTAAAATAATTGACCACGTTGATCATTAATGCCTTTTAATGAACCAGCCCTACTCCAGCTTTGGCAAGGTGAACCCCCAATCATTCGATCGCATTCAGGAATTTCATCAGATCGAATATTAATAATGTTTCGTCGATCGAGGGTGGTTGATGAATGATTTTTTTATAAGTCTCCCAAATATTTTTATCATATTCATTTGCCCAAATAACCTTAAAACCCGCTTTTTGAAAGCCTAAATCAAGTCCCCCAGCTCCAGCGAACAATGAGACTATCTTCATGAATTTACGCACAACAAAAAATGTGCTAATGGTGGTCAAAGTTAGGAGACTAAATAGATGTGGTCCTATGGCCATAAATGAGCTCAACCTAAAAAACTTTTAGCGTACCTCAATATGCCCGTAGTCATAGCTCGCAGCTGATTATTTTACTGTAGATTTAGGGTATAGTATTGTATTAATTTGCAGACAATTATTAAGTTTATTTTTGATATTTTAACCAAATTTTCAAAAAAAACAAAAAACTAAGAATAGGAATTTATAACTTTTGATTGCACTCTTTTTATTCATTTATTAGTTGGGCTAGAAATAGCCGTTCAGTAATCTGAAAATACACATCCAAATATATTCAATAATTTCTCATGTATTTACCCATCTTGAGCATATTTAAATCAATAATAATTATTTAATATTTGAATTGCGATTTATTTTTTTACAAAGTGCCGATTGTATTAAAAATACCATTGTAGATTATGAAAAAATATATAAAAAAGGATACAATTGTATCCTTTTTTATATATTTTTTATTCCTTATAAGGAGGTGATCCAACCGCACCTTCCAGTACGGTTACCTTGTTACAACTTCGCTTGAGTTACTAGCTCTGCCTTCGGCACTCTCCCCCCGAAGGTTAAAGTCGTGACTTCGGGCATTTCCAACTTCTCGAGCGTGATGGGCGGTGTGTACAAGGCCCGAGAACGTATTCACCGCAGTATGGCTGACCTGCGATTACTAGCGATTCCGACTTCATGCAGGCGAGTTGCAGCCTGCAATCCGAACTTAGATGTAGTTTTTGAGGTTAGCTGACCTTCGCAGGATCGCATCTCTTTGTCTACACCATTGTAGCACGTGTGTCGCCCAGGACTTAAGGGGCATGCTGACTTGACGTCATCCTCACCTTCCTCCGGTTTATCACCGGCAGTCTCTCTAGATAATTTAACTAAAGACAAGGGTTGCGCTCGTTGCGGGACTTAACCCAACATCTCACGACACGAGCTGACGACAGCCATGCACCACCTGTATCCCTTTACAGTTTTTTATTTCTAAAAAACCCAACGGGTATGTCAATTCCTGGTAAGGTTCTTCGCGTTGCATCGAATTAAACCACATGCTCCACCGCTTGTGCGGGCCCCCGTCAATTCCTTTGAGTTTCACTCTTGCGAGCATACTCCCCAGGCGGGATACTTAACGCGTTAGCTACAGCACTGAACTTAAAAAGCCCAACACTTAGTATCCATCGTTTACAGCTAGGACTACTAGGGTCAAATATTTTTTTGGACTATCTCATTTTCTGAAATATTTTAATTTTAATTTACGATTTTGTATACTTTCCCGTATATTGGTTTCCCAATCTGGAAATGCTACAAGCATTTCAGAAATCCAGCGTTCTTGAAGGTTTGGATCTTTATATAAAATACAATATTTATAAATCATGGAGGGTATTGGTGCATAAGGCATGATTAAAACTAAAAATTTCTTTAATGCTTGATTATTCAGGTATAAACGATAAATTTGTTTCGTGTGACCTTTATATTCTCTATTTAAGATTCCTAGTTTTGTGTCAATTTTCCAAATAATATGTAAATAACGTTGAAGAAGTTGATGATCTTTTTTTGAGAAAGCATCTGTACAGAATACACCTCTTTTACCATTACCTATGATACTTCCATCATCAAGCCACCAAATGGCTAGACTCAAAGTACTCATATGATTTAACCATTTTCTTTTTATATATAAACGATTATTTTTATAAGTTATATTATAAATTTGAGTGAGTTTTTCTAAAGCTGCACTTTGAAAGAGAAGTTTTTTTTGTTTGCTATAGCCTGTAGGGGATTGCACTTGATTTGACCGTTTGGTATTTATTTCAGATAATCTAGCAATTTTCCAATCCCAATACTCTTTTTGAATCCACGAATGTCGAATCCAAAAACGTGCATTTTTATACGGTTTATAGAGTTTTAAACTTCCATCACCTAAAAGTGAACCTAGAATAATCGCTTTACAAGATTCCGACAAAGATATTTGTGACAACTGTTTTTTTGATAAATTTGGTCGCATATCTACTATCTCCTAAGTTTCATAGTCTCTACGGGGTTTTTATATTTTTTTGTTTTTATAAAAACTTCCCTCGGGATTAGTTTTACCTTTCCCCGATATAGCTGGATGCATACTAAACTTCACAATCTAGCAGGACACCTTTGGCCTTTATTTTTCTGGAGCTGGCCGGATTTATCTAATCCTATTTGCTCCCCTAGCTTTCGTTTCTCAGTGTCAGTATTGGCCCAGCAGAGCGCTTTCGCCACTGGTGTTCTTCCCGATCTCTACGCATTTCACCACTACACCGGGAGTTCCCTCTGCCTCTACCAAACTCAAGCTTCTTAGTTTCGTACTGCTTGCTCAAAGTTAAGCTCTGATATTTAACAGTAGACTTAAAAAGCCACCTACAAACGCTTTACGCCCCAATAATTTCGGATAACGCTTGCATCCTCCGTATTACCGCGGCTGCTGGCACGGAGTTCATAGATTCCCTAATTACTTAGGGTATAGACTATATCTTCATCTCTCTAGGCTCGTTTTTATCGAGAGAGCTCGGCGTATTATAGAAATTGAATCGCAGATTTTCATCTTTATTAGTCAATTTTTCTATCGCAGATTTTCATCTTTAGTCGTTACGGGATTTACCAAGTTTATGCATCATGGAAGGAATTTGATACACATAAGGTGAAATCAAACTTATAAATTTGTCAAATTGCTTATTTTTTGCTGGAATACTGAGAGAATATTGAACCTTGTTATTTTTTGCTGTATGTCGAACAATTGCACTATTGATTTCAAAATTTGTCATCAAACATTGTTGCAAGATTTGATGTTCTTCTAAAGAATAGCTTTGAGTGGCTAATCGACCAGCATTACAATCCGTTCGAGCGGAGCCATCATCCATCCACCATACGGCAAGACTTAAGCAAGATTGCATTTCTTGAATGAGTTCAGGTCGAATGATTTTCACATACCTTTGTTGCTGTTTTTGATAAAACAAATTATGATAGTATACAAAATTTTTTTCGGATTGTGTTGCAAACAAATAATCGGTTCCTATTTGTCTTATAAATTTTTTAGGTGGCTGAGTTCTCTCACAAAAAGACCTCAGTACGCGATATTTCCAATCGACATATTCTTTTTGTCTGTAGGAATGGCATATTCGTAAACGTACTTTTTGTGCTCTTTTTTGTAAGAAACCATCTCCTAATAATGTTCCAATAATTAAAGCATTTTGTTCAGATGTAATATTCATAAACTTTTAAAACTTCCCACGGTATTGCCCACATTTTTTGATGCTAGGGTTTCACCGTTATAGCCAAGTTTTCTACAGAGAATCACTTCTCTGAGGACCAATTTGTTTAGCCGATGCTTATTCCTTAAGTACCGTCAAAATTCTTCCTTAAGAAAAGAAGTTTACAACCCACAGGCCGTCATCCTTCACGCGGTATTGCTCCGTCAGGCTTTCGCCCATTGCGGAAAATTCCTCACTGCTGCCCTCCGTAGAGGTCTGGGCCGTATCTCAGTCCCAGTGTGGTTGATCATCCTCTCAGACCAACTACTGATCGACGCCTTGGTAAGCCATTACCTCACCAACTAGCTAATCAGACGCAAGCTCATTTTTAGGCAGATAGACCTTTGACTTTTCAGCTTATAAAGTATTAGCAATCGTTTCCAATTGTTATTCCTTACCTAAATGTAGATTCTTACGCGTTACTCACCCGTTCGCTACTAACCTCTCTTTTTCGAAAAAACAAGAGGTTCGTTCAACTTGCATGTGTTAAGCATACCGCCAGCGTTCATCCTGAGCCAGGATCAAACTCTCCATTTTATTTATTTAAAAACAAAAAAGTTTTTGATTCTAGAATATAGCATAAAAAAAAAAAGCATGATTGTCAACCCAGTCAGCCTTTCTTTTAATCTTTTTTCTTTACAAAGAAAAAAGAAATTATTTATAAGTGCTTATAAAGAAGAACCTAAACCTACATATGAACCATAGAATTATGGACTTCTTAAAATATCAATAGAATATAAATAACTTTGGCACCATAAAAAAGTACTATTTTATATGAATATGAAGTGCAATCTCAATATACCACAAGATTTTGAAAAAGCAAGTATTTTTCAACAATTAGATTTTTGTTTAATTTATATATTTGGAAAAATTGTTATTCATTTAATTAAAATTCTTGTAGGTATTCTAAAATTTACAAACTAAAAAAATGAACTTAGTTCTACAAGTATTGACAAGTTAGAAAATCAGATAAAAAAGCTTCTTATATGCATTCGTTGGACAATGGATTATGTACAATTATCAAACCAAAATAAGGATACCAATGCATTACATGAATTTCGTAAAAATTTAGAAAAATAATTCGATGAAGATCCAGAAAATGATAATGAATAAAGATTTTTAATGGGTTTAGAGATTACTACATTTGATAAAATCCAAACCTTGAATCATCCCGAATTCAAGTATCGAACCCTAAGCCTATGAAACAAATCTGCAGACTTCCACTGGAAAGCTAGATTTTTTATAGAGTCTAGTCGATTCTTTTATACACTCGACTAGACTCTATAAAAATATAATATGCTGATCTCATTTAGAACCCGCTCATTGAATCAGATTATATCTTCAGCACCAATATCTTTATTCAAAGATAAAAAACCTATTTAAAAGAATAGATTTTTTCAAAAACTAAATTTTGTTTTATCTTAATCTAAAAATAAAAATATTTGCCTCTAAATCCTCACTGCCTAAAAAAAGTTCCACTTATTCAACATCGGCAATATAAACAATTGAGGCAGACACTGTATTAGGATCTATATAATTCTTACTAGCATCTTTCAATTGCACAGTCACATCACACTCTAGAATTTCTCCTGAAATATTCACATTCGAAATTTCTAGCCGTCCCAGCTCAAAATAATAATCTGTGTTGTTAAAGCTTAAACAAAAAGTTTGAAGTACAACTTGGCCTGATCTAACCTCAGTATCGAATTTATGAGAAACCGATTCGCTAATAATCCCATCCGACCCCACTGTCATAACGTTAAATGTCACCGTTTGCTGAAAAAATTGTATGGTCATAAAAAACTATATAAATTAAAAATAGAATTTCAAAGTGGACGATCAAACATGAATAGTTGTTAGTTCCATCTTTAAAAAATTCGTATATAATTTAAACTTTGAAATTCATAGAGTCCAAGAATTATTAAACATTTTTAGCAAAAGATACCTTAAATAAGAGTATATAAATTTTTCTGCTTAAAAATTGCTGACAATATAATATTTCTAAATTTTTTTTATAATAAATTTCGATACGTCGCATATCTAAATATAGAGCTCGATTCTATCTATAGAATTTAAGTAAATTTATAAATAAATTTAACGAATTTTACATTTTTAAAACTCTATAATGTTAAATGTCAAGGGTATTTTAATTTTCAAATATATATATTTTTTTTAATATATAATTGGTAAAAAGGAAAACTAAAAGGTATCTGAAGAGCTTTCATGATTTAAACTCGTATTTCAAAATTTGGCTCATCTTTTTACGTTTCGACTTCTGAATACCTTACTCTTCAAGAAACACGTTGTTTACAGACCCCCAAACCGAAAAATGTTTAACGTTAAAGGAAAATATGATCATCATATCAATATATGTCCGATACCACACCCGCAGTATTCCATGTTTGCTGGAAGGTGATTATGCTTAGTAACAATATACAATTTTACGTTTCCAGGTTACTGATGAGCCGACTCTTGAGTGGACTCGTAATCAAAACTATTTTCAGAGCATCGAGAAAACGAGAAATTTTGTATAAGAATTCCCAATGGATAAAAACTATTCAGCGCTGTTATATGAGATCAAATTCAAGAAAAACCTTTTTATAATGATCATAACTTGTGATATTTTTAAAAATACGGAAAATTCAATTCTGAATTATCATTCTTTTAAATTATCAAGAATTTTACTTAAAATCCTACTTCCGTTTTGGAATTCACAAAAAATATCTAGTAAATTATTTTGTTGATTTAAATTTAGAGGTTTTTTCTGCTGTTTATATTTAACGATTTTTCTAAATTGGAGTATGNCATGGAGCCATCGGCGATTAAATTTTTATACATTAAAACCAAACCTTTAAAAGATTGTAAAATGGATTGAATTTTAATAGAAACTAATTGTTTAGATCAGAATTTATGATTAAATATAAAACTATAAAAAAATATCTAAATTCCTTTTTTATAGATAATACACGATTAATAAAAACCCAATTATTAGAGGTTATTGATGATAGGGAAGCAAGACAGTCGATTCAATCTTTAGATTCAGATAAAAGTGAATCTGAAACTGAACCACTATATCATCATTTATTTACAAAATCTATCACAACAGCCATTAGTAGTGATATAGAGCTATCTGATGATCAAATAAAAAAGAATACGAAAATCACTGTTTTAACAGATATTGGGGACAGACCGTTAAAAATACACAATATTTAACTTGTTTTCCAAAAACAAAAGAAGGGATCTGGATTATTGTCAAATATGCATTAAAACATAATTAAACAGTTCGAGTCTCAGGATATATACAGACATCGAGTGACTTAAGATGAGAAAATTTTAATAAGTGTTTTGATTTGCCATTATTTAAAAAAAACTTTATTAGTTGACTATTTTTTTTATTTATTGATACAAATTTAATTGAAGGTTACCAAACGGTTACGATTTGGTATCTATTTTTTATTTTTTTGTTAAAAAATAGGCGTTACTTTTTTATAAGATAATTCTTATTTTTTTATCTAATACCTTTCGAATTATAGTCTGGTTAACGCCATCTCATGAAAATAAATATACGGTATATACAGTGTGTGAAGCGAAATTTTTACTATTAGTTGTAAAAATGTCGCTTCAAGGTATAACAATAGATACAGATCAATATGACCAGCAATCTTCACAATTACAGAAGGAGTCTGATCAACAATATAAATTGTTTATAGAAAAGCATATTCAACCGAATATACTTGAAAGTGGGTTCCCCCGCAGCTACCAAGAAAAAATATATAAGCTGGTGTGATCAATAGCAAATCAGTTTGTTCGAGTTTTTTAAACAGCAAAAAATCACTCTAGATAGCCATTATTTAGGTAAAGGTTTATTTGCTGCCAAAGGCTTATTGCTGAATAGTTTTAGGAAAAAAGAACTATCAAAAGTAAAACAAGATTTGATGGAAATGGATAGCGCAGAATCATAAATTCAATTGAATTTCTTGAAAGATTTCGAAAATATAAAAAATATTTACGGTATGTTAAAGAAATTTAAACAATTTCACACTTATTCAGATCGTCATTTTTTAAATTATTGTGTATTTTTAATTTTTTTTTTGGAAAAAATTCACTAAAATACTCTATTGAAAAATTGCTATTCAGTAAAAATTGATAAAATGCTTTACCATTTAATGGATATTGAACTTTAAAATGTTTATAAATAAATTCCATACTCAGGTAACTATTTCAAAAATTAGAACCTGATCTTTATTGGATTTAGAATCAATATTTGTAAGTTTTAAATAATCTGCTTGGGGAGTAAAGCGTTGTACACAATTTGTGAAATCTGAAAAGTTTCCAACTAATAAAATTTTTTGAAGATTAGGAATATATTTGGATTCACTTTTTTCATAATTCGAGTTCGAATATTTTTAAATCCCGATTCTTTTAAAATTTTAATGGCCATAGCCATATACTCTCCATATTCAGACTTCCCGTTTTTATTGATATTCTGAACATATGTTTGGTAGCGAGTCCGTTTTAGAACTTGAAAAGTATATACTAATGTTTGATATGTTTTAGTTTTCTAATCTATTGAATTTGCTCCATTTTAAAAATTATATTTTTATATACATTAATTATGAATATTAACATTTATTGTATACAATCGAATAATCTTATAATAGATTATTGTGAAACTTGCCTAAAAAAAGATTGGTTCGTTCAACTTGCACATGTTAAGCATACCGACAGCGTTCATCCTGAGCCAGAATCAAACTCTCCATTTTATTTTTAATACTTAGAGTATAAATTAAATTTTAAAGATTCCAGGCATTATGTTAAAACTTACAAAACGGTTTGGCAACCGTTTTTTTTTTTTTTTTTTTTATTTAACTGTTATTCACGATTATATACATACTATCATATAAGTTTAACCTTCAACAGTTAAACTTATTTAATAATATAAAAATTCATCTATAATGATTATTTTGGAAATACGTAATAAATTATTTAATCGTTTTCCTATAATGATGAACCTAAACCTACATAAGAACCATAGAAAAAGATTCCAACTAAGCCCAAAGCCACGGTTCCTACAAGTGTACCCACTAACCATAATGGGATACGACCAGTCGTTCCTGTATTTGACATTAAATGACCCCCTAGAAATAAATTAAGTTGATAATTAGTTTTTTATTTTTTAAGAATTGCGAGTATAATGTATATTTAAATGGTTTTCCGCTATACAGACAAAGCTTAAACTAGTGAATTTTCCCACCATTTTGATAGAAATTTTACGAATTTCTTTAATTAATTAAAAATATAACTTGAAAATAAAACTGCTAAAACAAAAATTAATAATAATCCCCAGTATAAACTTGTTCGATTCAATTCAACAGTTTGTTTATTTGGATTTGGTTTTGCCATAGTAGAATAAAAAATTAAATAATCTATATTAATATAATTGCGATCTATTTAGTAGTTAATCAATGAATATGAATAGTCTATTAAATAGATCAAAAATCTGTTAACGTTGAATAAACTGCATAGCGGTAATGGATCCTAGGAAAAAAATTGTAGGTACAGCTAAACCATGTACGGCTAACCAACGAACGGTAAAAATCGGATAAGTGTAAGAAGATTTTTTAGATGCCATAGTATATATTATAATAAATCGATAGACAAATTAAATTTCAGATAAAGATTTTACTTGTTCCAATGCATTAAAGCGATCGGTAATTAAAGGTGCTTGTTGACGATCTTCTGTAAAATATTCATTAGGACGCGGACTTCCAAAAACATCATAGGCTAATCCTGTACTAACAAATAACCAGCCAGCAATAAATAAAGACGGAATAGTAATACTATGAATAACCCAATAACGAATACTTGTTAAAATATCTGAAAATGGACGTTCTCCTGTAGTACCAGACATAATTTTCTGAAAATTTATAAATAGAATTAAAAAATTTTTCCACCGGAGGGAAAAAATAAAGATTATTAACCAATAACATAAAATCATTTACAGTAAAAATCAACAATTAGAAAAAGTGCCATTTAAATTTTTTGCGAAAATAATATTTTATTATAATATTGAATATCGTATGCTGGAAGTTTTGTTTTCATTTTTTTCTGTAAATTTGAAATTTTTTTAGAGGAAATCGACGATATGTCTGTTTTTAATAATCGACGTACTTTTTCTTCTGTTAATAAATTTATGGAATTCGAAAACCCAGCTAAAATCTCACCATTTTTTCTAAAAGGGGCATCTTTGTAAAAATTAATCGTTTCTGCTAATGCTTGCTTTAAAAAAGATCGAGGAATAATTAAATCAAGTAATCCATGATCCAATAAATATTCAGAAGTTTGAAAATTTTCTGGAAGTTTTTCTTGTAATGTTTGTTCAATAACACGACGGCCTGCAAAACCAATTAGTGCATTGGGTTCTGCAAAAATTAAATCTCCGAGCATTGCAAAACTGGCCGTGACACCTCCAGTTGTTGGGGACGTCAATAATGATATATATAATAAATTTGCCGAACTTTGATAAAATTTTAATGCCGATGAAATTTTGGCCATTTGCATTAGGCTAAAAATACCTTCTTGCATTCTTGCACCGCCAGAAGCACAAATTAAAATTAAAATTAATCCTTCTTGTGTAGCATATTCTACAAGTCGAACAATTTTTTCTCCAACAACACTCCCCATACTTCCTCCCATAAAATTAAAGTCCATGACCCCTAAAGCAACGGGTATACCATCGATTAATCCAGTGCCTGTTAAAATAGCATCTTGTAAACCTGTTCTTTCTTGTGCTTCTTTTAATCTTTCTTTATAAATTTTTTGATCTTTAAATACTAGAGGATCACATGGTGATAACGTTTCATTTAAGGGTTGCCATGAGCCATAATCGATCAAGCTTTGAATTCTTTCACGACTATTCATTTGTAAATGATAACCACAAGAAAAGCATACGCGTTGATTTTCTTTAAGATGTTTAATGTATAAAATTGTACCACATTTATCACAACGGGTCCATAATCGATCATCTTTTGTCGTTTTATTATAATTTAACATTTTAATTTTCCGTTGATCTTCAATCCAGGATAGTATAGACATAATTTATTTTTTAAGCTGATAAATAATTCTCCCATATATTATACACAGAAACATCGCTTCGTATCCAATAATTTTATTATTCCTTCAAAAATACTTATTAAATTTGCTTCCAGTAAACAATTTGATTAAACTGGAGTCAGATTTTAAATCATGACTAAATGCCTGTTTAGCTCAATTGGTAGAGCATCGGTCTTGTAAACCGAGGGTTGTCGGTTCGACTCCGGTATCAGGCTATAATTAAAATTAAATTAGACATTAAAGAATATAAATAATGGTACGTGAAAAATTTGAGAGAACAAAACCGCATTTAAATATTGGAACTATTGGGCACGTCGATCACGGAAAAACAACATTAACGGCTGCCATTACTATGGCCTTAGCGGCTATAGGTCAAGCAAAACCAAAAGATTACAATGATATTGATTCGGCTCCAGAAGAAAAAGCAAGAGGCATTACAATAAATACGGCTCATGTAGAATATGAAACAGAAAATCGACATTACGCACATGTAGATTGCCCAGGACACGCTGATTATGTTAAAAATATGATTACTGGAGCAGCTCAAATGGATGGTGCAATTCTCGTAGTTTCGGGTGCGGATGGTCCAATGCCACAAACAAAAGAGCATATTTTATTAGCAAAGCAAGTTGGTGTTCCTTCTATTGTTGTTTTTTTAAATAAAGCTGATCAAGTTGATGATGAAGAACTTTTAGAATTAGTAGAATTAGAGGTTCGCGAAACGTTAAATGAATATGATTTCCCGGGGGATGATATCCCAATAACTTCTGGCTCTGCACTACTCGCGTTAGAGGCCCTTATGGATAACCCGGATACGAGTGGAACGGAGGATCCATGGGTTAAAAAAATTTACGATTTAATGAATGAAGTTGATAATTATATACCACTTCCAACCCGAGATACGGATAAACCTTTTTTAATGGCCATAGAGAATGTCGTATCTATTACGGGTCGCGGTACGGTAACCACAGGTCGAGTCGAGCGTGGGGCTGTAGAGGTTGGTGATAGTATTGAAATTGTAGGATTGAAAGAAACACGACAAGCCACAATTACAGGTTTAGAAATGTTTCAAAAAACATTAGAAAAAAGTGTGGCTGGCGATAATGTTGGAGTCTTACTACGTGGAATTCAAAAAGAAGATGTTGAACGTGGAATGGTACTTGCAAAACCTGGATCGATTACACCACATAAGCAATTTGAAGCTCAAGTTTATATTTTGAAAAAAGAAGAGGGTGGCCGCCATACTTCTTTTTTTGCTGGCTATAGACCACAATTTTATGTACGAACAACCGATGTTACGGGTAAAATTAATTCATTTCAATCAGATGATAATGTGGAAATTAAAATGGTGATGCCTGGAGATCGGATCAAAATGAATGTAGAGCTTATTCAACCTATAGCGATTGAAAAAGGTATGCGATTTGCGATTAGAGAAGGAGGCAGAACTGTGGGTGCTGGTGTTGTATCCACTATTTTAGATTAATTTTAATCGTCCAGTTAGAAAAAAATAAATGTTTAAAACAACAATTCTTAAAAAATTTGAAAAAAAACAACCGCAAAAGATTCGTGTTGGTAGTTTAATTGAAATTGGATTAAAAATTCGAGAAGGAGAAAAATCTCGAGTCCAAAAATATAAAGGATTTGTCATCTCTATCAAGGGCCAGGGTGTCGATCAAACAATTCGAGTTCGAAAAATTTTTCAAAAAATCGGAATCGAACGGGTATTTCCCTTTAAATTCTCCACAAATAGCATTCATAAAATGCTTAAAATTTACAAAAATGAAAAAATCTAAACTCTATTATTTAAGAAATCAAATTGGAAAATCATTAAGATTAAAAATAGCCATTTTAAAAAAACCTATATTCGACTTTAATAATTAAAAACAATAGCTAAACTATTGTTTTTAATTATTAAAATATGAAGAAGGTAGATGATCAACAAGACCATATTTTTTAGCTTCTTGAGCGGATAAAAATTGATCTCTATCCATATCACGTGATATTCGACTTAATGTTTGACCCGTTCGTTCGGCATAAATTTGCCCTACTTGACGACGAATCCTCATGACTTCTTCAGACTCAGATAACACTTCCGAAGCTTGACCCTGACTTCCTCCTTCAGGTTGATGAATCATGATTCGTGAATGTGGAAAAGCAATCCGTTTTCCTCGACAGCCTCCAGCTAATATAAATGATGCCATAGAAGCTGCGGTACCAACACAAATCGTTGTCACATCCGATTTAATATAATTCATAATATCATACACAGCAATTCCACAAGTTACAGACCCGCCAGGCGAATTAATATAAATATAGAGATCTTTTGCTTTTTCTTCAGCATTTAAATAAAGCATAATACCGATCAATTGATTGGCCAACTCATCATCTAAGTCTTGGCATAAAAAAAGGACTCGTTCTCGATATAAACGGTTATATAAATCAACCCATTGAGCAGAGGGCTCGCCAGGTAAACGAAAAGGTACTTTAGGAACTCCAATAGGCATATCACTAGAAAAAATAATTATATAAGATTAGCTTAAGCATTGTAACTTTTTATTAAAAAAAAAACAACTTGACAAGTTTATATAAAAAATTATAATGATGTTGGTGACATCTAAAAATCTTACGTTTAGGGGCTATTAGCTCAGGTGGTTAGAGCGCTGTCCTGATAAGACAGAGGTCGCTGGTTCAAGTCCAGCATAGCCCAAACACACGAGAAGGGGATATAGCTCAGTTGGTAGTAGCGCTGCTTTTGCAAGGCAGATGTCAGCGGTTCGAGTCCGCTTATCTCCAAAAATCTATCCAAAAAAAGCTAAATAATTAACGAAACGGAGAAAGAGGGATTTGAACCCTCGGTATTATAAAAAAATAATACAACAGATTAGCAATCGGTCGCTTTCAACCACTCAGCCATTTCTCCAGAGAATCTGTTCATACAATCTCTATTTTTTAGTTACTGTTTAATAACTAAAAAATAGAGTTATTTGTTTGATTTATGTTTTTGAATAATATTCAATGACTAATAGTTCATTTAAATCCATAAGAACCTCTGAGCGAGGAATTATATTTTTTATTTGAGCTGACGTTTTATTCATCTCTATCGATAAAAAAGATGGGATTTTTGATAAATCTAGATTCATCAAATTTTTTTTATCAATTTTTGAATTTGGTGCAAATTCAATGATATCATTAATTTTACATTGATAACTCGGAATCGTGACTTTCTTTTGATTAACTCTAATGTGTTGATGGGTAATTAATTGACGTCCTGAATGAATTGTTTTGGCAAATCCCAAGCGATAAAGAATATTATCAAGTCGCATTTCTAATAATTCCAACAATACTTGAGCCGTTGAGCGGGAGTTTTTTCGCGCTTTTTTTAAATAGGAAAACAATTGTTTTTCACTAACACCATAATTATAACGTAATTTTTGTTTTTCTAATAGACGAATGGCATATTGAGATGGTTTTGTATTCTGGCGACCGTGTTGACCAGGCGGATTTTTTTTATTAGAAATTTTTGAAGTTAATCCTGGTAATACACCTAACCGACGGATAATTTTTAATTTGGGACCTCGATAGCGAGACATATGGAAAATTTTTAAAAACATTTATAAAATTAGTAATCTATAGTAAACCAAAATATAAAAAACGTCAATAAAAGTAAAAATTTTTTTCTGATTGCTTAAAAAACCTTTACTTTTATTGATGAATACTTTAGAATTACGTTGAAAAATAACTAGACAATCCGCAACCTTGGGTTACTAACTCAATGGTAGAGTACTCGGCTTTTAACCGAAAAGCTCTGGGTTCGAGTCCCAGGTAACCCATAAGAGTTTAGGTTAAAAAACTAATAGGCAATACTTGTGTAATGGTAGCCCGTCTGATTGCCATTCAGAAAGTAGGGGTTCGATTCCCCTGTATTGCTGATTATTTTAACAATTATAGGGATAGATTAAAGCTATCCCTATAATTGTTAAAATAATCCAAGTGTTAACGAAATATCAATTGGTAATGTTGCACCAATCCCTAACCAAATGGCAACAACGGTACCTAATAAAAAAACTGTCGTTGCTACTGGACGACGGAAAGGATTCTGAAATTTATTAATATTTTCGATAAATGGAACCGTTATTAGACCTAAAGGAACGGCGGTCATTAATAATACACCTAATAATTTATTTGGTACTGTTCTTAATATTTGGAAAACTGGATAAAAGTACCATTCTGGCAAAATTTCTAATGGTGTTGCAAAAGGATTTGCTGGTTCTCCAATTGCTGCTGGATCTAAAACAGCAAGACCAATTACAGCGGCAAAAGATCCAAAAATACATACTGGAAATATATATAATAAATCGTTGGGCCAAGCGGGTTCGCCATAATAATTATGACCCATACCTTTAGCTAATTTAGCTCTTAAATATGGATCTGATAAATCGGGTTTTTTTGTTACTGCCATAATAAATATTTTTAATTTTATAATTAATTTAAAAAAAAAAAGGCTAAAATAAAAATCAAAGTGGTCCTGAGATTCCTTGTTTTCGAATCATTAAGAAATGCATCAACATAAAGACTGCGGTAAAAAGAGGTAATAAAAAGGTATGTAAACTATAAAAACGGGTTAATGTAGATTGACCTACACCTACACCTCCTCGCAATAATTCTACAATGAAACCACCAATCGATGGAATCGCATCAGGCACACCCGTCACAATTTTCACGGCCCAATAACCCACTTGATCCCATGGTAACGAATAGCCTGTCACACCAAACGATACTGTACAAATAGCCATAATAACGCCTGTTACCCAAGTTAATTCACGTGGCTTTTTAAATCCTCCTGTTAAATATACACGGAAAACATGTAAGATCATCATTAAAACCATCATACTTGCAGACCAACGATGAATCGAACGGATTAACCAACCGAAATTAACATCGGTCATAATATACTGAACAGACTCAAACGCTTCCGCAACGGTCGGACGATAATAAAAAGTCATTGCAAACCCTGTTGCTACCTGTACTAAAAATAATGTAAAAGTGATACCACCTAAACAATAAAAAATATTTACATGTGGTGGAACATATTTACTGGTAATATCATCAGCAATGGATTGTATTTCTAAACGCTCTTCAAACCAATCGTATACTTTACCCATATTTAATTTTTTTTTATTTTTCTCACAATTAAGCTAAGTTTTTATAATTTTTATTTGGATACTTTACAAAAAAGGACATCTTACCATGAAGATTTAACAACTCCAGGGAAAAAACCTTGATGCGCAAATTCGCGAATTAAATGCCTCGAAAGTCCAAAAAATCTAAAAAACCCTTTTGGTCGACCGGTAACTAAACAGCGATTATGTAATCGAACGAGGCTCGAATTTTTGGGTAATTTTTGTAATTTTAAATGCCAATATAATTTTTGTTCTAATTTTGTATTAGTGGTTATTTTATTTTTAATCCATTTTCTTTTTAAATAATATTTTTCATATAATAACTGTCTTTTTTTTTGTCTTTGAATAAGAGCTTTACGTGCCATATTAGTATTATTTTTTTTTATTGAGCTCAGAAGGACTCGAACCTTCATTCTCAACTTAGAAGGTTGGTGTCATATCCATTAGACTATGAGCCCAAAGAGTTGCTCATTTTCTTAGCATATTCTAACATAAATTATATTTTATGCAACATTTCATTAAAAAAAAATAAATAAACTGAAAAAAATTTTGCGTTATGAAAAAACTATTTGCTATAATAAACGATAACAAAAAAATATTGTTCAATTTTAGATTAGAAAAAAATTCGACTTCACTTCTAAATTCTCATTTTATTTATTTATTTATGAATCTTTCTATAAATACACAAAATACTGGACGAATTACTCAAATTATTGGCCCTGTTTTAGATGTTTCCTTTCCCCCTAGTAAAATGCCTAATATCTATAATTCTTTAAAAATTGAAGGAAAAAATGGTTCAGGTGAGGATGTTTGTGTTACTTGCGAAGTTCAACAATTATTAGGAGACCATTGTGTTCGAGCAGTTTCTATGAGCGCTACAGATGGATTAATGCGTGGTATGGAAGTGATTGATACGGGAAATCCTTTAACTGTTCCGGTAGGGGAAACCACTCTTGGGCGTATTTTTAATGTACTCGGTGAAACTGTAGATAATTTAGGTCCGGTAAATACAGAAACCGGCTTCCAAATCCATAGATCAGCTCCTGCTTTTGTGGATTTAGATACTAAATTATCAATTTTTGAAACAGGGATTAAAGTAGTTGACCTATTAGCACCTTATCGTCGAGGCGGAAAAATTGGCTTATTTGGTGGTGCAGGAGTAGGTAAAACTGTATTGATCATGGAATTAATTAATAATATTGCTAAAGCCCATGGAGGTGTTTCCGTTTTTGGGGGTGTTGGCGAGCGAACTCGTGAAGGAAATGATCTTTATATGGAAATGAAAGAATCTAAAGTAATTAATGAAGATCAATTAAGTGAATCTAAAGTTGCTTTAGTGTATGGTCAAATGAATGAACCACCAGGTGCACGAATGCGAGTAGGCTTAACAGCCCTAACGATGGCAGAATATTTTCGAGATGTAAATAAACAAGATGTTCTATTATTTATCGATAATATTTTTCGTTTTGTGCAAGCTGGATCAGAAGTTTCAGCTTTATTAGGTAGAATGCCTTCGGCTGTAGGTTATCAACCAACGTTAGCTTCAGAAATGGGAGGTTTACAAGAAAGAATTACTTCAACCAAAGATGGGTCAATAACTTCTATCCAAGCTATTTATGTTCCAGCCGATGATTTAACAGATCCAGCACCTGCAACAACTTTTGCTCACTTAGATGCTACAACTGTATTATCACGAGGTTTAGCTTCAAAAGGGATTTACCCAGCTGTAGATCCTTTAGATTCGACATCGACGATGCTTCAACCCTGGATTGTTGGTGAAGAGCATTATGCTTGTGCTCAAAATGTTAAGCAAACTTTGCAACGTTATAAAGAATTACAAGATATTATTGCTATTTTAGGTTTAGATGAATTATCAGAAGAGGATCGTTTAATTGTAGCACGTGCTCGAAAAATTGAACGTTTTTTATCTCAACCCTTTTTTGTTGCAGAAGTCTTTACAGGTTCGCCTGGAAAATATGTAAGTTTGGCGGAAACCATTCGCGGTTTTAATTTAATTTTTACTGGTAAACTGGATGATTTACCAGAACAATCTTTTTATCTTGTAGGAACTATCGATGAAGCAATTGAAAAAGCCACTTCTTTAAAAGAATAGGAACTTTAAAGTCCCTATTTTAAAAATAGTTTATTAAAAATATATTAGAATTCATTATGATATTGAAAGTTTGTATAATTACACCTGATCAAATTTTTTTAAATGAGCAAGTAGAAGAAGTCATTTTACCAACCAATACTGGTCAAATGGGGATATTATCAAATCATGCTCCAATAATTACAGCATTAGATATTGGCGTTATGTTAATTCGAAATAAAAAAGAATGGAACCCAATAGTATTAATGGGAGGTTTTGCATTAGTTAAACAAAATCAAGTGACCGTTTTGGTCAATGAGGCAGAATCTGAAAAAACGATTGATAAAGCTGAAGCAGAGAAAAATTTTATTACAGCTAAACAAAATTTTGAACAAGCGACCAGTGCTAAACAAAAAGTAGAAACAAATTTTATCTATAAAAGAGCTAGAGCTCGATATCAAGCTGTACAATAATAACTAACGTATTGTTTTCGGATAAATATCCGAAAACAATACGTTAAAAAAAAAAAATGAAAAAGCAAAAATTTCCAAAAAATTTTTCATCCCGAGCGTTTGAAAAAATAGGTCTTATACCAAGATCGATTATTCGTACTTTTAATCGTTTTATAAAACAGTTATTCGAAACAAATAAAAATAAAGGGGTAGCTCCCAATTTTGTTTTATATGAATTTCAAATTTCTCGTTATCAAACAATAGCATCTCTAAAATGTTTTATTAATTTAATTTTTTTTCCCTATTTATTTCATTTTTTAGTTCAAAAAACTATCATTTATCCAATTTTTGAATATGAATGGAATCAAATACCAATACGGATGACAATGAATTCGTTAGAGCAAGAAAAAATTTATCATCAATTAAATAATTTTGATGAACAATTTTTTTTTGATGAATTACTTAAATATCATTCGAATTTTCATAATTTAAAAAATTTTACGAATATAAAACCTGCGCAAAAATGTGATCCTCTATCAAAGACTAATTTACATACTGCAGAAAATTATAAAAACTTTTTAGTCAAATTAGCTGAAAAACGAAACCAAGATTGGCTATTTTTAGGTTCAAATATCATCAGTGATTGTCTTACTTTTTTTGTATTTTTAAAACTCTTATTTTTATCAACACCTCAATTAATTATTTTAAAATCTTTTTTAATAGAATCTATCTATGGTCTAAATGATACTACCAAATCTTTTTTTCTTATTTTAGGAACAGATCTATTAGTAGGCTTTCATTCATCAAAAGGTTGGGAATTATTTATGGAAAATTTTCTTTCGCATTTTGGCTTTTCCGCTGATAAGGACTTTATCTTTTTATTTGTTTCCACTTTTCCAGTAATTTTAGACACTATATTTAAATATTGGATTTTTCGTTATTTGAATAAAATTTCTCCATCAACGGTTGCTACATATCAAAATATGCTTGAATAGTTAATTTTTTATATAAGAAGTCCTAGCATATTAAAAAGACTTCTTATATAAAAAATTAACTATTGTATAACGTACTGCCTAATCTTAATGCAAGGAATCCATTGATTAAAGCTAAAAAAATAGCTATGAAAATTTGACTTTCTGATATTGACATAATCTTTTTTATAAACGATCAAATATACTTTAAAAATTAAAGAAAAATAGATTTTTTTGGAAAATGTTAAAAAATATTATAAATTTCCATCACGACTCGCTAATAGAACAATAACTAAAGGACCCGCAGTTAAAACTACAAGAAGAGCTAATAATTGAAAAATAACTTCAAGATTCATTGAAAAAAAGTATTAAAAATTAAAATAAATTTATTATCAAAATTATTATAGAATTCTTTTATAGGTACTATTAAACATCCTAAGTTTTGTATTATTAGAAAAATTGCTTAACGGAAACTTACCGAAGCTTGCCATACAAAAGCTAGAAGAAGAAATAATACAGGAATTATAGGTAAAACATCTACAAGTGGATCAAAAGGTGCGTAAGCTTCTGGTAATTTTGAAATTAGAATTTCCATAAGTAAAATGCAATTCGTTATTATATAAATAGAAAAATTAACCTAAATTAGTATTTTCTGTAATTTACAGAAAATTATTAATAAAAATAGAAAAAACTCCATTTTTTAAGAATATTATAGCAAAGTTCCCGAAAAATTTTTACTCGAATTTACAAAAATTATTGTTTGATAATTCGAAATTTTTTTATAAACTAATCTTCATGCTCCTCAAATGGATCACGGAGTTGCTCTGATGGAGGTCCGAAACCTATATAAATGGAATAGCCAGTAATACTCAATAGTAAACACCATAATAAAATAGTTAGAAAGAAAGCAGAATTTTCCATAAATCACGATTCAAATCATAATAAATTTATAGCGGGAGTAGGATTCGAACCTACGACCTCAAGATTATGAGCCTTGCGAGCTACCAAACTGCTCTATCCCGCGAAAACGATCATATATAATGATAAACAAAAACACCGTAAAAGGAAACTAATTCAAAAGTGAGNNNANGAG